TTATCCACCTATTGAAATAGATTCAACAGCAGCTAGATCCAGAGGAAAGTTATGAGCATTACGTTCGTGCATAACTTCCATACCTAGGTTAGCACGATTAATGATATCGGCCCAAGTGTTAATTACACGACCTTGACTGTCAACTACAGATTGGTTGAAATTGAATCCATTTAGGTTGAAAGCCATAGTGCTTATGCCTAGAGCGGTAAACCAGATACCTGCTACGGGCCAAGCAGCTAAGAAGAAATGTAAAGAACGGGAGTTGTTGAAACTAGCATACTGGAAGATCAATCGGCCGAAATAACCGTGAGCAGCCACAATATTGTAGGTTTCTTCCTCCTGACCAAATTTGTAACCTGCATTTGCGGACTGATTCTCAGTAGTTTCCCTGATCAAACTAGAAGTTACCAAAGAACCATGCATAGCACTGAATAGAGAGCCGCCGAATACGCCAGCTACACCCAACATGTGGAATGGATGCATAAGGATATTGTGCTCAGCCTGGAATACAATCATGAAATTGAAAGTACCAGAGATTCCTAGAGGCATACCGTCAGAGAAGCTTCCTTGACCAATAGGGTAGATCAAGAAAACGGCACTAGCAGCTGCAACAGGAGCTGAGTATGCAACAGCAATCCAAGGACGCATACCTAGACGGAAGCTAAGCTCCCACTCACGACCCATATAGCAAGCTACACCAAGTAGGAAGTGTAGAACGATTAGCTCGTAAGGACCCCCGTTGTATAGCCATTCATCGACGGAAGCTGCTTCCCAGATGGGATAGAAGTGCAAACCGATAGCTGCAGAGGTAGGAATAATGGCACCGGAGATAATATTGTTTCCATAAAGAAGAGAACCGGAAACGGGCTCACGAATACCATCAATATCTACCGGAGGAGCTGCGATGAAAGCAATAATGAATACAGAGGTTGCGGTCAATAGGGTAGGGATCATCAAAACACCGAACCATCCAATGTAAAGACGGTTTTCGGTGCTAGTGATCCAGTCGCAGAAGCGACCCCATAAATTTGCGCTTTCGCGTCTTTCTATAATTGCGGTCATGGTCAGAACTTCGTTTATAAAATCATCAGAGGCTCCCAAGCATAAGGCTTGTTATTTGACAGTATAATATGATCCATGTATCAATGTCAACTAATATCCGGGATAGAATATAGTATTTGAGATAGACTCTCTATTTTTGCGCATATATTACACACTCTATAGATCTATCTGTGGTTAGATACTCCATCAAATTCTTCCATTCCTGGTTACAGGAATGGAAGATCCGTTGTAATGAGAACGGATAGGCAGTGAAGATAAAAATTTTGTTGTTCGCTATAACGAAGTGCAATGCGATTCTGGAACCGAATTCTGAATAAATGAATATGAGTGGGATATTAATTCTTCATCACCTTTCCGGAGAACCCATAGTGCGATAGTTCGTTACCTGTGAATAGGAACAAATAGGAAAAGGAACTTGATTGGATCCAGAACCAGAATAAGTGGACAGAGGTCCCTATCAGAAATTTGATCCGGGTTGCCCGGGACTCGAACCCGGAGCTCGTCGGATGGAGTGGATTATCTGCTCCTTCAGTATCAGTAAGAGCGAGAAATCTCTCCCCAAACCGTGCTTGCAATTCTCATCGCACACGGCTTTCCCCATGTAATGTATCTATTTCCTAATCATTTTAGTTCTCGGATGGCAAAATAAAAATGATTCTGAATCGAGGCAATGACTCAAAGAGCATTTCATTGGTCAAATAAGTTTTCTATTTTAAGATCCTGTATCTTTTGCCAGGAATGGGCTAGGGGATTTATCTGGGGAATATCTGAATGCCAAATTCGTTCTCTCTGTGAACGGGCCGCCGCTTTTGATGAAAAAGGCGGAGAATCCAATTCTCGTTCTTTTGAAAACGATTTTTTCAAGAGTTCTGGACCTAATTCCTTCCGAACTACACGTATCGTACTTTTATGTTTACAGGCTAAAGTTTTAGCACATGATAATGAAAGTATATACTTTATACGATATAAACCATCTCGACCAAAGGATCCACTGTAGTAATGAAAAAGATTTCTCCAAATTCGATCGAATCGATCCAGGATATCATCATCTGTTAGACTGGTCCAAGACAATTTACTAATTGGCCGCCCTGATATATCACAGAATTTTTCTCTAGACAATAATCCAATTATTGGTACAATCGGAACTATTGGATCAAATTCATCGGTAATAAGATCGGCAATGAATAACTCATCTAGCATTTTAGTCTTGACCAAAAGAGGTTTCATCCGAACCCTCAGAAAATAACCTAAAGAAGAAGAACAATTCTTGGATAATTGATGAGAACATACCCTATATGGTTCGTTCCAAAGATGGAAATAACATTGCCGAAAAATTGGAAGATAATATCTATATTTTTTCACTAGGAGATGAGTACCCTTTATAGCTATAATAGATCTTTCTCCATATCTAACATAGTGAATGTTAGGATCCTTCAACGACCAGATACTTTGAAATGAATTTCGACGAGAAAATAGAAAAATATTTTTTATTTTTCGATGAAAATGAGTTCGCTGAGGGAAAGACCCATGAGATAACGATCGTGAATGAGAGGATCGTTTAAGAAGGGAAACTAAAATGGATTCGCATTCATAGACATAATTATTCCACAGGAACAGGAAGAATCTCGTATTTACTTTCGGGACGACAATAATCGATCTTTGTAAACTCTCTGAACTATTTCGATATTCATAGAGAATAGATCGTAATGGGTGCAAGGAGGGAGCATCTCCGATCCAGCGACGAAAGGTTCGAACCAAAATTTCTGGATGAATAGAATAGGGTATTCGTGTATCTGATACATAATTTGAATGCGGGAATTTATCCTCCAAGAAGGGAAATATTGAATGGATCGACCGGAAACTCTTCCATTCATTCATCCCTTCCACAGAATATTTTGACCGTATAGAGAACGGAACTTCCAGGACCAATGTCAGTCCTTCTAGTACCGATTCAGAATAGGAACTCTTCTTGCGATCAACTAATGGATTTGGATCGCAATTCACGAATAAAACAATTGAATGATTCTGTTGACGTATTTGACCAATCAAACGTTTTACAGTTAGGAAACTGAACTGATCATTGGAACTTAAATGTTCCATCGGTTCGGAGGAACTCGATCCATCCAAATAATGATCATGAGAAATTGCGTAAAGATCTTCCTGAAAAAAGAGTGGATATAAAAAGCATTGTTGCCAAGAGCTATCTTCCTTTCCGTATCTATGGAACTCATCCATTTTCAAACCTCAGTTATGGCCCTCGTTCATGAGAATAACCTCTTAAATTCTGAGATAATACAATACATGGTGCGATCTAGTCGGGACAAGATAGGAAAAAGATAGATGATATAAAGATTCTATCTTCTATTCAGCAGATTTACTACCCAAGGATCTCGTTCGTCATGAGGAAGAACGAAAATATTTTATCCTGGCAACCGATCGCTCTCCTGACTCATGGAATAAATAAACCTGGTCAGTACACTATTTATCTTACACATCTGTACTCGAGTACTTAGGACTCATTGTGAGTGTATAAATCCCTGATCTACTCAGGGAAAACCTCCCGATATCGGGTACTAAAATGCTCTTAACTTCTGATCAGTAAAGGGAATTCCTCGCTCGTTTAATTGGAACGAGGAACAGAAGCTCGTTTCTCTGGGTCTACTTATGATTCAAGTCATATAGCTTTATCCATTGACTCATTCGACTTAACCGCGAATTGATTCGATCCTATTCACAATTATCACATTTGATCCGAAAGGATGATCATATTATACATCCACCTAGGTATATAATAGACATTTCCCACCCATTTGATTCCTTGAATTAGATCCGGTCCTGATCGAATACAATCAGGTATCCTAAAAATCATATCAGGTATCATAAAGATCATATGTTGGAACGACATGCTGTTTTTTCCGTTAATTCTACTTCGAGGATCAGTCGTAGTCTTCCAAACTTTACCGATGGTATCGACGAGTTTTCTACTTCATTCAAATGTGTAAAAGACCTTAGTCGCACTTAAAAGCCGAGTACTCTACCATTGAGTTAGCAACCCATATTTCAAATAGATATTGAGGATATATATACGATCGAAGTGGAATGCGAGGTTACTCAATATGAACCGGTAAATAGAATCTTACCAATCGTTGTTGTTAAATAACAACGGGAGGGATCAAAAACCTATGTGAATGACCAAATAATTCACTCATCAGTTCATATATGTATATGAATAATTTCGATCCACCATTCCAGAATAAAGTAATCTAGGTTATGAATAAATGATCCGTCGACAGAATTATCATGATTGGATAGGATCACTGATAAATGATGAACCTAAGATATCTATTTCTATTGTGAATGGACGAATTATATCGACACAATACACTATTGTCAATCCAGAATAAAAGATAAATGAATTGTTGGATTGGCACTGTATTGGGACGAGATGTTAGACGCATCGAGAGAAAATCCTAGGCTTATTTGTAACAGCCTTGGTAGAACGATTAAAATATTCGTCATCTTTGTATGGAATCACGTGGAAACGAGAGTGACTTGGAGAGTATATACTAAAATAAGAATAATGTTGAGTCAAGGGTATTTGATCCGAATATGAAATGTTGGATGTCATAATCCATATCCACGAAACCGATTATGTAAAGTCGCACGTTGCTTTCTACCACATCGTTTCAGACGATGTTTTTAAGATCTCGAATCATGATTGATACGTGATTATGAATAGTCATTAACTCAATTGATATGAGAGGAATAGGTATCGAATTGGATCCACTCTTTTTGTATAGAATACACTCAATGTAATAAATGAATTGATATTGATCAGGTACTTAACTTAATGCTTCTTTAGCTGCGTGCATTACCTCGACAGTAACGTTCAAAATGCCCTTTCGTCGTGCAAATTTTTCTGTGTTTCTCTTTACTTCGTCCCTGACAAAACGGGGGATTTTATTCAATTCTAGTCGACTTTCAGGATTCCAAATTGGACTCATATCCGTGGATAATGATTTAGTCATTATTTCCTTCGTATCATGACCACAAAAAATCTCTAGAAGATGATCCTCCATACCCAGAGCGAATGAGTTATAAACTGGATCAGCTATTTGATTAGTACCCTCGTAACCCAGGAAGGGTCGATATCCCAAGGAAAAATTTTGGATATGAGCTGGTGCGGAAATAACTCCACAGGGAATCTCAAGACGTTTACCAATATGACGTTCCATTTGAGTACCAAATATTGCAGAGGGTTCCACGCGAGCGATAATATCTCCTACTTCAGCATGATCATCTGTGATGATTATCTCATCACAAAAATCTTTAATTTGCTCTTTGAACCATTCTGCATCATGTTTACAATAAGTACCTGTACAACTCACACGAATTCCCATCTCTCTAGCAAGTATCTTAGTGATTGAAGCAGCATGAGTTGCATCACCAAAAACGACTGTTTCTTTCCCCGTAAAATTCTGACAATCGATAGATCTTGAGAACCAAGCAGCTTGGGAAACGAATCGAGTTTGTCCATCGATATAGGATTCGTAATCAACCCTTTTGCTTGATAAAATAGGAGCCGCCAAGGTATCAATATATTTCTTTATCTGTCGAATGCACTCGGCCATATCTACAGCTCCCATAGGAGTTGTAGATACATAAGGCATCCCAAATTCTTTATTCAAATACATTGCTGTCATTAAGCCCACTTCACGATAAGGAATTAAATTGAACCGAGCTTTTGGTAAATTTTTTGAATCCTCTACAGATCCTCCTTCAGGAATTATTTGATTAATTCTGATGCCCAGATCTTTTAATAAACGTCTCAACTCACGACAATCGTGTCGATTATGAAAGCCCAAAGTAAGAATCCCAATTATATTTACAGAAGGTGCATCTGTTACGAATTGATCCAATGTTTCTTGTCTATAGGATTTCTCCAAATAATATCGAACCACCTGTTCCAAAGTTCTATCCGCTGCCTGAATTTCATTCACTTGATAATGATCCACATCCGCAAAAATGACGTTGCAATCGGAGATTATGGATGCTCTATCCACAAAGTTTTTTAAATCCTCTTGCAAGATACTAGAGGTACATGTAGGTGTCAATATGATCAGATCGGGACCTTCCTCCTTATCTTTTCGAAGAATATTATCCACAACTCTTTTTCGAGATCCACGTGCTAGTACGTGACGATCTACTATACTAGCAGTTGCAGGAGTAAAATTTCTTTCCCGTTCTAACATAGAGCGCATTACATTAAAATAATCATCTCCTAGAGGAGCATGCATAATGGCATGGACATTTTTGAATGAACTAGCTACTCGTAGAGTTCCAATATGAGCAGGACCAGCATACATCCAATGGGCTAATTTCATAAATTGAACCTTATCTCAAATTGATCCGTATTCCCATCTTGCACCACAGAGATATCCCTTTATCCCTTCCCTATTGTAATCACATTCCCTTCTGATAAGTATGGTGAAATTATGATAAAAAGTAGAACGAAATTTTGGATTTCTCTTTACGAAAGAAAAAAGGGAAGAGGGAGAGAACAGAAAACAGGAACCAATGAAATAAGTCTGGGACGGAAGGATTCGAACCTCCGAATAACAGGATCAAAACCTGCTGCCTTACCGCTTGGCCACGCCCCATTCCCATCCTATTTCCCTATTCATATGCTAATGAATACTTATATTCAATTTTTTGTCAACTCATTAGGATCCAAGATTCATTAGATAAGATCCTAATTGGGCTGGAAAATTTTGTGGATATTTTGATAAAATAGGTTATTGATGGAATTGGACATAATAGGAAAAACAGAAAAAGGGACAAGAATATCCATTCATTGATCATTTTCTATTAGATTGGGTAAAATATTGTATGTATGAAAGAATCATCCCTTCCAACCCCAAGTCCGGTCAAACTTGCCGAAGAGCTTCTCGATCGATTTGATCAATCAAAGACTTTTCTGGCTTTACCCCCCCTAATTTTTTTTTGGAGAAGAAAAATGCCAGTTATGCTCAATATTTTTCTAGATGATGCCTTTATCTATTCAAATAATATCTTTTTTGGAAAATTACCTGAGGCTTATGCGATTTCCGATCCAATTGTCGATGTAATGCCAATTATTCCTGTTCTCTCTTTTCTCTTAGCCTTTGTTTGGCAAGCTGCTGTAAGTTTTCGATAAAAAGTATCCCCTTTTTTCCTTTTGAAAGTTTTTGGATCGCTGTCATTGATCCAATTTTTGTATAACTCTTTACATTTTTTGTGACAGAAGTTCTATCCTTGCTCCACCCGATGATACCAGATCCAGATACCTTATCTGCTCCCGACTAAAAACTTTTCCACTCACCTTCATCAATTCCTTTCCTTCCAATCCCATCGCTCACTTCGGATCGGGCTATTTGTTCACGTATTGATACGAATTATATATTTTCATAAAGATTCGATAAATATCTGGTTGATCCAAAAAAGAAGAAGGGAAAAAAGACCATTTTGAAAACAAAGATAGAAATTATCTCCTTCTTTCAATTTGATTTTCACACGTGATCCGGAGAAATATTTTCGTGATTTTTATGAATCATACTATTGTTTGGTATTCAAGTATTCATATATTATACAAAGATTGATGATCTATTCTGTTGTACTTATAATTAGGATCCCGGAGATTACGTAATGCTTACTCTTAAGCTGTTCGTTTACACAGTAGTGATATTTTTCATTTCTCTTTTTATCTTTGGATTTCTATCGAACGATCCAGGACGTAATCCCGGACGTAAAGAATAGTGAAAAAAAGTATCTAGGTTAATGAGTCTTTTCCATTCCGTAGAAAGATTCGGAGTTATCCGCAATAGTGACCGAACGGAGAGAGAGGGATTCGAACCCTCGGTACGGATAATCCGTACTACGGATTAGCAATCCGCCGCTTTGGTCCGCTCAGCCATCTCTCCAAGATGGAAAAGTTCTTGTTTAACAAAATCAATGGTGGAGTAAAGGTGTATACCATAGCATGTACGGATTGTATCGACAATATAACGAATATTGCAATTATTCAGTTAGAAAAAACGAATCTGGCGAATCGTATTTTTCATTTCGTTTCAAAAAATTTTGCCTTTTTTCTGACCTGCCTGGCCTGGCCTTAACAAACCACCCTTGTCCTTTCAATTTTTTTTTTTTTTCTATGTTTATTTCTTTGGCTCTCTAGTCCTTTTATATGGTATGATATTGTTCATAGTTACTGAGGGCTATTCCTGACGAAGTTACACAGATGGGGAAGAAGAAGAAAAATGGAGCGGCAGATGAAGAAGAGAAAATAGAAGAGAAGAAAAGTGATTGATCTCGACAACATTTTATTCATACATCCATCAAGTCGATGGGATCATAGAGGTGAAAGAAACCCAAATGAATCTAGAAGTTATTGCGCAGCTCACTGTTCTGACTCTGACGGTTGTATCGGGCCCATTAGTCATTGTTTTATTAGCAGTTCGCAAAGGTAATCTATAATTACAATGAGCCATCGCCGGGAATGAAATACTTTGGTAAATAGTATTTCATCCCCGGCGATGGAGATTCATGTAATAATGAAAACGAGGTAATGATTGATAGAAACTTTCAATAGAGGTTGATAACTCCTCATCTTCCTATCGGTTGGACAAAAGATCGATCCGTATGTTACAATCGGATCGTGGCGGGTATAGTTTAGTGGTAAAAGTGTGATTCGTTACATTATCAACTCGAATAATTGAAGGATCTTTTACATGGATCTTTGATCCATCTAAAGCTCTATTTCCAAATAGGTGAAAAACCTTCCCTATGAAGAAATACTATCCATCCAAGATGGAAGAGTTCATGTGTGACACAACTTCATATACTTTACGTTCCCATATTAGAGTATAGTGCTTCACTTCTTTCCATTAAAACAAATGCCCGTTGGTGTTCCAAAAGTTCCTTTCCGAGCCCCTGGAGATGAAGATGCAAATTGGGTCGACTTATACAACCGACTTTATCGAGAGAGATTACTTTTTTTGGCTCAGGATATCAATCACGAGATTGCAAATCAACTCATGGGTCTCATGGTATATTTGAGTGCAGAAGATGCAAATAAAGATATGTTCTCATTTCTCAACTGTCCCGGTGGATCAGTAATACCGGGGGTAGGTCTTTTCGATATTATGCAAATAATAGTACCAGATGTACATACAATATGCATGGGGATAGCTGCTTCAATGGGATCTTTCATCCTAATCGGGGGAGAAATTACTAAACGTATAGCATTACCTCACGCTAGGGTTATGATCCACCAACCTGCTAGTTCCTATTATGACGGACCGGCCGCAGATTTTCATACCGAATCGAAACACGTAACGATGCTTCGCGATTACATAACAAAATGTTATATAGAAAGAACGGGCAACCTCGGAGAGGTCATTCAACGGGACCTGGACAGAGATGTTTTTATGTCAGCAACAGAAGCCCGAGCTTATGGCATTGTTGATGCCGTAGCGGAAGGTTGATCTCATATCGGAAGATCCTCTTTTTCATTGATTTTTATAATGAACTGTAAATTGATCTCTTCTTTTTCTTAAAAAAAAAAAAAAAGGGGAAAGGGAAAGTGATTCATTTCATAATAACCTTATATGGTTAGGATCAATCCGAACCAGTTGATTCCGCATACAATACAGCTAGAATGCCCACTATTCAACAACTTATTAGAAAAGCAAGACAGCCAATAGAGAATAGAAAAAAATCTCCTGCTCTTCGAGGATGTCCTCAGCGTAGAGGAGTATGTGCTAGGGTGTATGTGCGACTCGTTCGGATCAGAAGCTGAAAGAGACTGGGAAATTCTTACAACGAAATAAGAGAAGAATTTTCCCGCCATAATAAAGTAAAGATCCATCATCTAACCTTACCGGGGATGAAATTTATGGTTTCCATTGGTGCAAACCCAATCACCTTGATGTGGGATGAAAAGCAATTCCTCATTGGTAGCGAATGGTCATCAATCCATTGAGCGGGGAAATCATGCAAATTGAAGAAGCATAAAGTTTATGCTCATATTGCCGCGAGAACGGAACAACAGGGTCAGCTACCTGGCCAACCCCAGAATTACATGTCGTTACTGTATGAATAGATCTTGTAATGAGAGTATTTATTACTTGATGATTCAAGAGTAGAGCTGGAGATGGTAAACCGTACAAGTTACCGATAACATACTCATCTCATATTTCGGAAATGAATAAGAGGCTCCGGCATATGGAGAGGACCTTACCGTTGGAGAAAGAACCATAGAAACGATGAAACCCATGATTTTTTCTCATTCTCAGTACAAGGTCCGAGCCCTTGCTTACCCGGAAGATGCCTATCCAAAGGGAATTATGGTTGGGAAGGTTGCAGTAGCAAAAGCCATTGGAACTTTTATTTTCTAAATAAGAAGAATCAGTTTTATTCTCAATGGACCAAACAAATGACTAACCAATAAAAAGATTAGCGATTCATGAGAGTAAACGTCAATGACCAGAGTGAAACGTGGATATATAGCTCGAAAACGTCGGAAAAAGATTCTTGCATTTGTATCAGGCTCTCGAGGGGCCCATTCGAAACTTTTTCGAACTGCTAACCAACGGAAAGCTAGAGCCTTAGTTTCCGCCCACCGAGATAGAGGTAAGCGCAAGAGAGATCTTCGTCGTTTGTGGATTACTCGAATTAATGCAGCAGCCCGTGCCAATGGAGTCTCTTATAACAGATTCATCCAATATTTGTACAAGAGGCAGTTGCTTCCAAATCGTAAAACACTTGCACAAATAGCTGTATTAGATAGTAATTGCTTTTCCACCATCTTGAAGAACTTATCGTGTGATGAAATAGGTTAGGTATAGATGAAAGAAATAGGTAAAGATGGAATGGATAGAAAGATTCTCCCGGAGAATTCCCTCCGGGAAGGTCGAAACATTGAAAAATTTTTCAATATTGGAAATGAATGAAACGAAAAGACTTCAATCAAATTTTTTTCCAAGAATGAAATTCTGTCAACTTTTTCGACAATAGACTAAAGATCTGCATCTTTATCGAACAGATATCCCAGCTCCGATTTGATTAAGGAGTAGGTTCATTTCCATTCCATGGATGAATTTAGTTTTCATTATAAAGAAAGGGTAACAAAGATGGAATACGAGCTCGTTTAATAGCGTTAGTAATGAGACGTTGTTGTTTTGAGGTTAATCTATTCACTCGGCCAGATAATATTTTTCCTTGCTCGCTAATAAATCGACTAATTAGGCTCATATTTTTATAATCAATCCGATCTCCCGACCTAATTGGTGACAAATGTCTACGAATTGGTGTCAAATGTCTACGAATTGGTGTCAAATGTCTACGAAAATATCGCTTGGGTTTATCCATAGTTTGTTTCATGAACCTTTTGAATACTATTTATTCCAAATCTTTCGAAAATATCGTTCCATTCAAGATCTTGTTGAAATACCATTTCTTTTTATATCTGTGATCTATTTCTATCCCTGGGTAGGAGTAGTACGTTTAATCTCTTTTTTTTATCTCTCCGTGAATGGTATGCTTGTAACAATAGGGACAAAATTTATTTGATTCCAATCGAATAGGTGTATTGCGTCGATTTTTCCGAGTCGTATATCTAGAAATCCCCGGGAATCTTTTATAAACACTATCTTGGGTACAACTAGTGCACTCCAAAGTAATTGTTACTCTTACATCTCCGCTCTTGGCCATAAACTTACTCTGGATATTGGGTCTACTTTGCTTTTCGATCTGAAAAAGAGGGAAAAAGGGATAGAAGTTGATAGACGGAGATCCCACGATAAAACATTTGAAAGTAAAAAAATGATTGATCAGGAGTTTTTAGTTTTACTTACAAAATTGAATGTGGAAAGAACCTTTGGATCTATATTTCTACTTTGATTCTACCCCCCCCCATTCCATCTCCAAACTTAGATCTATTTTGGGCTGAATCAACTAATTTATCCAAGAGGTAGGAGAAGTCAATCTAGCACAATCTTTTTCCCTTGACTTTAAGGGGAGGACAACAATTAAAAAAAAGCAAAAGTAAGAGCATCTGGAAAAAAACGATTGATTTCTATCAATAGACCGGCTAAAAAAATGAACGATGAAATAGCTAACACAGGCGCTGTGGAAAGATAGGTCTTTAGATCTTGCATTGTAAATTCTCCTTATCGATCATAATGTGTAAGTGATTCAACCGTATCAATAGTTACGAATCCTAGGAAAAACTCGGAACTGATGAATATATGTATAATGTGATCCGGGCTGTGGTCCTATTTATAGAACAGAAAAAAGATGTTTCATCACCAAATTTTGCTAATTAATCTTCTAGATAATAGACCCTACATGCATGTATAAAGTCTTTTCATTCACGAGACCGAAGAGAAATGAAGGTGGAAAAATGTGGGAAACAGATTTCGAATTCTATAAAATAACATTGTCTAATGATTAGAAGGGATGTAGCGCAGCTTGGTAGCGTATTTGTTTTGGGTACAAAATGTCGCAGGTTCAAATCCTGTCATCCCTACCTTTCCCTTCTTTTCTATGGAAAGAGAAAGGAACGAAAGATCATTTTATATCGATTCGAATGGATCGATCAAATAATTGAATCGTATCAGATGCGAAAGTGTTTGACTCTAAGAGTATAAACGAAAAGATTTTGTTCCTTTCCTTTCTCTCCGGATGTTAAATAAAGCGCTCTTAGTTCAGTTCGGTAGAACGTAGGTCTCCAAAACCTGATGCCGTAGGTTCAAATCCTACAGAGCGTGATTCTGTTTCTATCAAACCCAACCTTCTAAATTATCGAGAATTCATTCCAATTGGAACGAGCAATGGAATCTGACCTCCCAGGAAAAGTAGGAGGTCAATGAAATTGAAGGATATTCCCGGATCAAATATCCAATTGATCACCACGTCGGTATTGTGAATATGCAGTTACGGATAATCCGGCCAAAGTTATAGGAATTAGACCTAACACAATTCCGGATGGCAAAGCCTCAATCATTTCGATTCAACGGAATAAGTAGGGATAATAGCTATCCTGGATAGTACCCTGAATTTGCTATGAATCTCAATGATAAGAAATTGATATAGAGAGAATCAACGAAATTATTGAAATTGATATAGTGAACTGAGAGGGTTTCCCCTTCCTTCATTTCGAATAAGTTGTATCTTGCTCGAGCTAATGAATAGGACTAGGGTGAAAATGATAGAAGCCAATAAGAAACCGAAATAACTAATTATAGTTATAGTAGGCGTGGAAGGACTGAATGAAATATGGTTTATACATATCTTCATGAGACAATTACCTAAATTTTTATTTTCGTAACCTTGAGATCAGAATACAAAAGATCAATTGTCCCAATTCGTACCAATTAAGGATCCTATATCTACTATAGGATATGTATGAACGAACATGGATGAGAGGAAATCTATGGTAGATATCTCTTCATTATCCTAGAAATCCTCACATTCATCGAGCAACTAATTAATAGCACCCGCGAACTCCTTCACAAATTGTCAAACGTAATCTTCTTACAGGGTGAATGGAATTATAAATAAGTACGATTGGATCATCTGGCATTATCTTCGATACCAGTAGCTATCGGTTGGATTGGAAGAAACCTCTTCTACAGACATAGCAAAGTTTTGTGAATTTCACGTTTAGGTATAAGAATATTAATATCCAGTTTGTCCTTTCATTTCTAGATCTTATTGATCCAGATCATTGGACCCTCTAGATGGATTTTTTCAATATTCATTCTTAGAGCCAGTAGAGCCCGCAAGAATTCCACCTATTGCAAGGAATAACTCGTAATTTAACATACCTAAAATTGACTAGGTTCTATTGCACTATCCACTTGGGTTTATCTAATTAGTAACATCTACTCGTTAATACAAGGTACTATATAATAAGTCCGTGGCATAACTCCACCTGCGCCGGATACTATTGGAAGAGCAACATACATCTGCGTAGCACCAATGATCCCCGTGCAATCTTAATTACTGGAATCATCTACACGTACATAATGTCATGTCGGAATGAAAAAAGGAAGGGGTCAAAGTATCATATTCTGGATTGGTTGGATTGATAGTGATTTATACCCTTTGCAAGCGGCACTCATCCTTTTTTCGGTTCTACAGCCACCTGTATGTAGAAGCTAATTCTAATCGAAAATTTCCAGGGTTATGCAATTGTTACAACATCGATTGAGGGAGTTCCTTACACCCGGACCTCGGAATATGCAATATTCTCTTATTTCTGTTGGGATTAAGTCCATCAAACAGAGATGGAATAACTGCTGGCAGGAACAGAATCATTCTATTCCGTTCCTTCTCGATACTCATCAAAATTGTATTGCTGTGTCAGAAGAAAGCTAGCTATACTGGTCCAGTAGACTTCAAAGATACCCTTGGTATAACATTGACAATCGAACAAGGATTGGAGAAGATATCAGTAGTTTTCCATTTCCTGATCTCTATCTTTCATGGGATCAATTCCCCCTTGACTGACTTTAAAATAATATATGGAGCTGAGCATGTCTGGGAATACGGGAGAACGCTCCTTTGCTGACATTATTACTAGTATTAGATACTGGGTTATTCATAGCATTACCATACCTTCTCTATTCATTGCAGGTTGGTTATTTGTCAGCACGGGTTTGGCTTATGATGTGTTCGGGAGCCCCCGGCCGAATGAGTATTTCACAGAAAGTCGACAAGAGGTTCCATTAGTAACTGGCCGTTTCGATTCGTTAGAGCAACTCGATGAATTTACTAGATCTTTTTAGGAGGCACTAATGACTATAGATAGAACTTATCCGATTTTTACAGTTAGATGGTTGGCCATTCACGGGCTAGCTGTCCCTACAGTTTTTTTCTCGGGATCAATATCGGCAATGCAGTTCATCCAGCGATAAACTCTATATTAAAGGAAGAGGAAGTATGTAGATATGACACAATTGAATCCGAACAACCAAAATGTTGAATTGAATCGTACCAGTCTCTACTGGGGGTTGCTACTAATTTTTGTACTTGCTGTTCTATTCTCTAATTATTTGTTCAATTAGGAACAATGAGAATATTATCACTCCATTCGAAGAGATCCAATACTAATAATTATCTATGCTATGACTGTTTATGTCTCGAGCATGACCACTTAAGAAAATGTGAAAGGGAGTAAGAGAAATGGCCGATACCACTGGAAGGATCCCTCTTTGGTTGATAGGTACTGTAACTGGTATTATCGTGATTGGTCTACTGGGTATCTTTTTCTATGGTTCATATTCCGGATCAGGGTCATCCCTATAGTAGGGGAAATGCACTTACTATGGGAATACTATACATGCGAAAGTGACAAATAAATAAGGCCTTACCCTTCTTTTAAGGGTAAGGTCTTATCGAAATCTCTTTTTTAGATTCTCTTCTATATTAATATTAATTAGAAGAGAAGATTCGCACAAATACAATGACTCTGTTACTTCATTCAATGCCTTTCAGTCAAGTTATGAGCCAATTTATTCTTCCGCTATATGATCAAAAAAAAAAATTGGATCGATCCAATTTCAATCTCTGTCGAAGGAACAACGGAGAAACGGAGAATATTTATTACTAAATATTTGTTCATTTCTCTGGTGGGAGATTATTCGAAGTTTTTCTAAAAACCCGAACTATGAGAATCTTAATGTGCGAATAGAATATTTTCTTCTCTTATTTTGGCTTACAAAATAAAAGAGGAGGAAAAACACCTTTAATTCATTTTCTCTCATTAGGAACGAACCCTATCGAAAGGTGGGTTGTTTTGCTCAATGAGTGATATTACCCCTTACTTTTCTGCTCTTCCTTCTTTAGGAATTTGAAGGTTCCTCAATATAACGTACAAAATAATCGTCAATTTACGAAGGAATTGATGAACAGGACAGGATCGGAAACCCAATGAGTTCCTCTTATCTCGATGAGAAACCGGAGAATTTATTCGACGAATAATAATGGGATAGGATAAAGAATGGGATTAGAGAAGATAGGAATCTTCTCCAAGATTGCTTAGTTATTCTCCTAGTCTCTCCTTCCTGCGATCTATCTCTATTTTCCGGATTTTTTCTTTTGAAAATGGGCAAGGAAAGGAGGGAATGGCATGTATATAGTACACGATCTAGAAAGCATATGGGGATCGTTCGACAAGTTGATCTGTTCCAGTGCTTATTGAGTCACTCCCTATTTGAAATGTAGATATGTCTACATGAACATTTTCCCAAGAATATATAAGGGAGAAGGAGGAGAAAAGGTTCTCCATCTCCGAAGGGGTATTCATTTTTGATTCAATCAGTCAACTTCATGTTCGGAAATCTATGGACCTGAAGATTCATCTCGGCCAATTGAACTTTCTCAAATTGTTTCTTCTTAAGGACCAAAAATATCTGTGCCAGAATGACAGATGCTAAGAATAATAAAAGACCTTTAACACGTAATGGATCTTGAAGTACTATCTCTGCATCTCCTTGACCAAATCCACCCACATTAGGGTTATTCGTTAATGGCTGATCGACCTTGATCAATTCGCCCTCTGAAATAAGAAGTTCCGGTCCCGGAGGTACAATGTCAACCACTTGCCCACCGTCTGATGTATTATCGATAGTTATCTCATATCCACCCTTTTCTTTACGTAAAATTTTGCTCACTCTTCCTGTTGCTGAAGCGCTATAGACCGTATTGTTGCTCTTACTCCCGTCGGGATAAATTTGTCCTCTCCCTCTATTACCACCCAAATATATAGGATATTTCAGGAAGTGAGCTTCTTTATCAGTAGCAGGATCTGGGGAAAGGATGGGGAACACAAGTTCACTATATTTTTGCCCAGGAACAGGACCTATTACAATAATGTTTTTTTGATTGGGACGATAGTTCTGAAAATAAAGATTACCCATCTTTTCTCTAATCTCAGGAGAAATACGATCCGGAGGGGCTAATTCAAAGCCCTCGGGTAAAATTAGAACAGCTCCTACATTTAAAGCCCCTTTCTTACCATTAGCAAGAACTTGTTTAATTTGCGTATCATAGGGGATCTTAACAACTGCTTCAAATACGGTATTGGGAAGCACGGACTGTGGAACCTCAATATCCACAGGTTTTTTGGCCAAGTGACAATTGGCACATACAATACGTCCAGTTGCTTCTCGGGGATTTTCATAACCCTGCTGTGCAAAAATGGGATATGCATTCGAAATGGATGTCCGAGTTATGATATGTATCATGACCAGGACGGAAATTAACCGAGTCATCTTTTTTTTTAAGTCATAAGTATTTCTATTTTGCATGGTTCAATTATTGGTTCCAAATCATTTTTCGGGTGAGAGTAGGTAGCTATCATAGTTACCTGTCAAAAATTCTGCTACTATATTGATTGAACCAAACCTAAAAGTAAGAAATCGGAAGTCTCGCACCAGGAGAAGAATGAGGGGGAGGAATAGCTAATTCCTGAACAAAGAAAACACTTTATTATTCTGTTTCAATTCTTTCGGTCGGAGAAAACAACCTATTCTTTATTCATTCATCGAATGATAAATTACTACAAGTGAAGGAGATATACGATTGAAACGACGGAAGATCCAATATTTGAGAATCGTATCTAAGATGACTGGAAAAGTTGAAACAAGACCAGATATGATTCGTTCGTTATGGGCAAAGCCAAAATTTTCGGAGATCGAATCGATCATCAGTTCCCAACCATGGGGTGAATGAAACCCAATACATAGATCGGTTGCTAAAAGAATGAGAAAAGCTTTCATTGTATCGCTCAGACTATAGAAGAATTCTTGGATCCAAGAATTGAGAATGCCAAGTTTATTCTTACCCAGAATGAGATAAGCACTTATAAAAGCAAAACCTATTAGATTTGTTAATAAATGTGAGATTATCTTAATACAATCTTCATTGTACATTTCGACCAATTGGATTGTTTCTTTGTGAATCTCTATACGAAGATCTTTTGAATCTGTTCCCGAAGAATCTTCCACCATTCTTTCTAACAGGAATAGTTCTTCTATTTTCTCAAATCTTCCCAGAACATTTTCTTCCTGGAGATAATCAAAAATTTTCTGAGATTGACCCGTATTCCACCAATTTGTAACCCAAGGTTCCAAACCTTTCCGTAATGAAATAGGAATGACCCAAGGCAGTACCACTAAACATGCAAGATATCGTAGGGAAGCTGATGCTTTATATTCGGCCACTTCCAATTCGTGAATCGCTAACGAACCTGATTCACTCGTCAGTTCTGTCCGAAATCTAGACAAAGTACGAGTGATAGAATGAGGTATGGGATCCATAAATTTATCTATTGTGTAATTGTTTGACCCCGAGAAAAAAGATCCTCAGAGAAAAAAGAAAAAGGTTCGCTCCAAATGAGTGAGACGGAGCATAAGAAGATCATTCCCCGATATCCGATCCAGATCGTTTCTATCTGGATCAATTATCTATTCATTTTTTCTATCTTATTCTTTTTTAGAAGAATAACTTGAAGTAACATAAGTCGTTTTATTCATTGTAAAGATCCTTTGAATCCTGATCACTCGATCGATCCTTTACGAATCTTTCCCCAGTTATCTCCAAAGATGACAAACAAAATGAGAGAACGACGAAATCATATAAGAATAAATTGGATCGTGATGAAGAACGGGGATGAGAGGAAAAAACGTTCTAGTTTTAGGGAAACCGGACCACTATATCTAGTCATTGTTCTTTCTGATCCATCATATCCATCTACTGGCTCACTCGCCCTCTCTAGGATAGGAAATGATATGGCGTGTTCGGGAACTACCAAAATAATCTTGGTCTGATTCATTCCATAAACATAAATATCATTTAGTAGGAATTAACTAAATGATATTTTTCCCGGACAAATACCAACCAGTTCTATTGTAACTTATAGCTCTTTCTATATTACCTCTTCCTATACTATTTTCTAAAAATAGTATATTGTTCATAAAGATCCTATATCGTTCCATTTCCATACAATTATATTTCAATATTTATTGAAATTGATATGTATGGAAATCTAAAAATTTCCTGATTGGATATTGATTCATGTTCCTTGATTCGATCCATATAAAAATGTCGATCAATTTGAATTTATGTTGAGTATAAAGAACCCCTTGGTTCATTTCAAAACCCTTCAATGGATACACGCAAGAAACGGGCTGATTCAGCAGCTTTCTGTTCGATCTCCCTTAGGTTCAAATTATCACCAGTACGAGCTAAAGGAATGTCTTGTCGGCCCTTTATTTCCATATAAAGAACACGACGAGGGGAAATACCTTCTTGAATTTCCATTTTAATCATCTGAATATCCTTCATAAGAAATCGTGGGAAAATACGACGATTTTTTCCGGGAAATCCCCAACGAAAAAGACATACAATTCCTTTTCTTTTATCAAACTTATTATAGCCACTACCCACATCGAACAAAATTGTGCACCACAGATAAGAGCTAATGAACAGACCTGCAATACCATAAAAACACATTACAATTCCTTGTGGAACAAAGAGTATTTCCTGAGATGACAATAGGGGTATCAGGTTCTCACCAAAATAACTCGAAATCCCGACTAGGAAAAATCCTAGTGAACCCAGAAAGAGGATACAAGCCCAAAAGAAATTACTTCTTTTTCGAGACCCTGTTATAGGTTCTATCCAGAGCCATTTGGATCGATTATTCATAAAAAATCGTATTCAATTCCATCCTATTGAAGTTGAGGGAATAGCCCACTTTTTCATCCTTTGGTTCCCAAACTCTTATGAACTAGCTATCTATATACATAGCTAACATTTCAGTCAAGTCAGTCAAGTTTGTCTTCTTGTCCATTCTTACCATCAATTTAAAATAGGTCCTTCCCAAAATTATCAATTCGTTAAACAACACTGAATCAGTGGAGTTAAAATATCTCTAGTAATAGATATGTATACCATATGCAAAAAATATAACCAACCATATGAAAATATTGACCAATACCTATTTATGGACACATGTGTATATCCGATATGTATATGGATATGAATATGAATAGATATATAAATTCGCTATATCTAGAATATAATGGTAAGATCTATCGATATTCAAGTATGAATGAGTCTAAATAAATATATATATTTATTTATTTCTATTTAGACCTATCTTGTATCTATAAGAGTTCTATCTTATATCATCTGAAATAGATATAGAGATTTCTATCTGTTCTGCAATTTAACAGATCCAAACCTATTTATTAAATATAATTTGATCAGATTCAAAAAATATCGTCATTCTGAATATACAGATGGAAAAGAACCATTGTAATTGCCGGAAGTAATAAGCCGACTAAAGGCACGAAAAAAGAAGGTAGGTTAGGAATTATCATAGAACGAGTACCTTACTTACTCAATGAAATGTTTATCCATATGATTATAAGATAAAATAAGTGATGGGACCAAATGAGCGGTCCCATTTGTCCTTCTTCATAGAATACATGTACGCAAATGTTCGTTGTTCCTTTCCCCGTCTCTTCCAAAAATACTGAAAAAGCATTTTAAGTTGGATTCAAAATTGTTTTTGAATAAGATCCCGACGAGTTCAACAATGAGGATCTGTATATATATACAATACATATATATCTATATATATATATTGTATATATAGATCCTTTACAACACTTATTAATATTATATAAGTTCAATAGTGGAAGAACATGAATCCTGACAAAAATTTATCTGATTTCGAAAAGCGGAAAATTGGCTATATTTATTGTTAGTATAGGATCGAGGATCATAAATTGTTGGTAAGAAGGGGGTAAAAAGCGATTCTCTTAGAGAAATCCTTATTTTGCCGCAATAAGAAACTGTATCACTGTCACTTCCGTTACAAGGAACTCGATTTGATCATTTTTCCTTATAAGGAACTAAACGTTCATTTTTTTTTCTTTACGAGGAAGACTGTAAAGCTGAAATAGTTCACTTAGAACACCTTTTAAGAGATTACGTGGAACGATCAGATCAAATAAACCATGGCCAAATAAATGCTCAGTCACCTGAAAATCTTCAATCACTTTCTGACCTAATGTCTGTTCGATTACTCTTTTACCTGCAAATGCAATGTACGCTTTAGGTTCGGCAATAATGATATCTCCCAACATGCCAAAACTAGCAGTAACTCCACCGGTTGTCGGAGACGTCAGAATCGATACATATAACAACCTTTTATCCTTCTGATGAATATATAACGCAGAAGCTATTTTAGCCATTTGCATTGAACTAAAACTTCCTTCTTGCATGCGTGCTCCTCCGGAAGCACACACCATAATGACTGGAAGAGATTCCTCGGTAGCGCGCTCGATCAGACGGGTTATTTTCTCGCCTACTACAGAGCCCATACTACCTCCCATGAACTTAAAATCCATAACTCCGAGTGCGATAGGAAGACCATTTAATTGACCTATGCCTGTTTGAATAGCATCAGTTAAACCTGTCTCTATTTGACAGAAAGTGATATGATCCTTATAAGATTCATCCTCAGAATGAAGAGGATCAGAATGAGCAGGTTCATTCTCAGAATGAAATTGAAGAACATCTAGAGTGTACATGTCTTCATCCATAGGATGCCGAGTGCCGCGATCAATTGGAAGTTCTATTCTATCTGAACTATTCATTTGCAGATAATATCCACATTCTTCACAAACACTTTTATTCTCTCTCAAGAATCTGATATAGAGCAAGCTCTCGCAATTATCGCATTGAACCCATAATCTATTAATTTTAACGTAATCAATACTTAGATTCTTGTTCCTCTCCATCTCATTGACGTCCTTACTATCCCTTTCGACCGAATTTTTTAGTAATCCAGTTATTTTACGCCTGTCTTCGAACCACTCCCTTATAGACATAGAGTTTTCCATATAAAGGTGAAGATTGTTACTTTTCCTATCTTATTTTGTATGAAGAGAAGTCGTATAAATAAAATAAATGATTCAATTTATCAATGAATAGTGAAATGAATCATGGATAAATCATCTCCATTCATTATTGATTAGGAATCCGAAGTATCAATCCGGGATTATGATAGAACCCTTTATTCTTTTATAAAGAAAGATTATCTCCTATGCCGCGATGAAAAGGAATTTTCATCCCAAATACAAAATCTTTTGGGCTAGAAGGGATTTGAACCCTTGACTTCATGGTCCGGAACCATGAGCTCTGATCCACTGAGCTACCAACCCTATCGAATGATCTATAAGATAAATGTAAAGGATGAATAGGATTCGTTATCGAATCCTTGACCCCAAAAAATTTTCATCGACTCACTCTGTTTTAGATATTTTACCTCGGAAATATATCTATATATATCAATATCTATATATCAATATATCTAGATATTGATATATAGAAATTGATATATATTGATATCTGAAATCCCAGATCTCCGTTCACGATTTGGCCTAATCTTTGTGGTAGCGGTAAAAGATTGGGCCGAGTCCGATTGGTAGAACGAAAGTCACTGGATCACAAGGTATCTATTGCCTCAAATTGTATCTACTGCCTCAAATTCAAATTTGATCTCCTTCCATATTTCACAAGCAGCAGCTAGTTCAGGACTCCATTTACTAGCTTCACGGATCACTTCATTACCTTCACGAGCAAGATCACGTCCTTCATTACGAGCTTGTACACAAGCTTCTAGAGCAACTCGATTAGCTACTGCACCAGGTGCATTTCCCCAAGGGTGTCCCAAAGTTCCCCCACCAAACTGTAGTACGGAATCATCCCCAAAGATCTCGGTCAGAGCAGGCATATGCCAAACGTGAATACCTCCTGAAGCTACGGGCAGGACACCTGGCATAGATACCCAATCTTGAGTGAAGTAAATACCACGACTTCGATCTTTTTCGATAAAATCATCACGCAGTAGATCAACAAACCCTAAAGTGATGTCTCGTTCCCCTTCAAGTTTACCTACTACAGTACCGCCGTGAATATGATCTCCACCGGACATACGCAATGCTTTAGCCAGTACACGGAAGTGCATACCATGATTTTTTTGTCTGTCAATCACTGCATGCATCGCGCGGTGAATGTGAAGAAGTAGGCCGTTGTCTCGGCAATAATGAGCCAAAGAAGTATTTGCGGTAAAACCTCCCGTCAGATAGTCATGCATAACGATAGGAACTCCCAATTCTCTTGCAAATACTGCCCTTTTCATCATTTCTTCACATGTACCTGCAGTAGCATTCAAGTAATGTCCCTTAATTTCACCCGTCTCAGCCTGAGCTTTATAAATTGCTTCCGCACAAAAGACAAAACGATCTCTCCAGCGCATGAATGGTTGGGAATTTACGTTCTCATCATCCTTGGTAAAATCGAGTCCACCACGGAGACATTCGTAAACTGCTCTACCATAGTTCTTGGCCGATAGACCCAATTTTGGTTTGATAGTACATCCCAATAAAGGACGGCCATATTTGTTCAATTTATCTCTTTCAACTTGGATACCATGAGGTGGACCTTGAAATGTTTTGGAATAAGCAGGGGGAATCCGCAAATCTTCCAAACGTAGAGCCCGTAGGGCCTTGAATCCAAATACATTACCTACAATGGAAGTGAACAAGTTAGTAACAGAACCTTCTTCGAAAAGGTCTAAGGGGTAAGCTACAAAGGCAATAAATTGACTTTCCTCTCCAGGAACGGGCTCGATGTCATAGCATCGCCCCTTGTAACGATCAAGACTAGTAAGTCCATCGGTCCAAACAGTGGTCCATGTACCGGTGGAAGATTCAGCAGCTACTGCTGCTCCCGCTTCCTCGGGCGGCACCCCTGGTTGAGGAGTTACTCGGAATGCTGCCAAAATATCCGTATCTTTGGTCTGATATTCAGGAGTATAATAAGTTAATCTGTAATCTTTAACACCAGCTTTAAATCCGACACTAGCTTTAGTCTCTGTTTTTGGTGACATAGTCCCTCCTTTATTAATAATTATCTCTCGCAAGGACGAGGTCTGCTCGACATGGATCGAACATAAACAATCGATTTTGACAGAACTATCCTACAAAAAAATCGTCCGTTATTGGACAATAAGATCTGCTAGGTACACTCTCATTGTATAATGTTCTTTATGTATGATGCAACCCAATCTTTGCTCTTTAAGTTCTTCCTCCATGGATTGACCCGAGCACCTTTCAGCGGTTAAACTAGTTCATGAATGAATTTAAGGAACCGAATCGACCTTTGACCATAATGGTGCGAATTGTCTATATGAAAATAAATATAGAATAGGGAACAGATGTGCGTACGAAGAGAAGAGATAACGACCGACCAATGAGAGAAAGGTCATGAATAGGGTTCAAGTTTCACATTTCACAGATGATCTGGACATAATTTTTAAGTATTTTCGGTTTTAGTTATGGAGAATTTGGTTCTAGTTATAAATAAAAAAATCGAAGACTTCCTCATTATCCTTATCCATCTACTTACTTCATATTCCGAATATGAATGGATTCGAACTTTTCCATAAAGTAGGATATTACTAAGGTGGTAACTCCCATTCATTATTTACTGATCTGATCGACCCGATACGGAACATTTTTGTTATTGATGATATTGGCAAAATCATATTTATATATATATATATAAAATCTTCATGGAATTTCTTTCCTTTTTTGTATGAGAACCAATCCTCTTGTTCTTGGGGTTTCCGCACTTGTAGAAAAAAATGTGGGACGTATAGCTCAAATCATTGGCCCAGTACTGGATGTCTCTTTTCCTCCAGGTAATATGCCTAATATTTACAATTCATTAATAGTTAAGGGTCAAGGTACAGCCGGTCAGGAAATTCAGGTTACTTGTGAGGTACAGCAATTATTAGGAAATCATAAGGTTAGAGCTGTAGCTATGAGTGCTACAGATGGTTTGACGAGAGGAATGAGAGTGATTGACACGGGAGCTCCTCTGAGTGTTCCAGTTGGTGGAGCTACTCTCGGACGAATTTTCAATGTTCTTGGCGAACCTGTTGATAATTTGGGTCCTGTAGATGCTCGCATAACATCTCCTATTCATAGATCTGCTCCCGCCTTTACAGAGTTGGATACAAAATTATCTATCTTCGAAACAGGCATTAAAGTAGTAGATCTTTTGGCTCCTTACCGCCGTGGGGGAAAAATCGGTTTATTTGGAGGAGCTGGAGTGGGTAAAACAGTACTCATTATGGAGTTGATTAACAACATTGCTAAGGCTCATGGAGGGGTATCTGTATTTGGAGGAGTAGGAGAACGTACTCGTGAAGGGAATGATCTTTACATGGAAATGAAAGAATCGGGAGTAATTGATGAACAAAACATCTCAGAATCAAAAGTGGCTCTGGTCTATGGTCAGATGAATGAACCACCAGGAGCTCGTATGAGAGTCGGTTTAACTGCTCTAACCATGGCCGAATATTTCCGAGATGTCAATGAGCAAGACGTACTATCATTTATTGATAACATCTTCCGCTTTGTCCAAGCGGGATCAGAGGTATCCGCCCTATTAGGTAGAATGCCTTCCGCCGTGGGTTATCAGCCAACTCTTGCCACGGAAATGGGTTCTTTGCAAGAGAGAATTACTTCCACAAAAAGGGGATCGATAACCTCGATTCAAGCAGTTTATGTACCTGCTGACGACTTGACTGACCCTGCTCCTGCTACGACATTTGCACATTTAGATGCTACTACCGTACCATCGAGAGGATTAGCTGCCAAGGGTATCTATCCAGCAGTAGATCCTTTAGATTCAACATCGACTATGCTCCAACCTTGGATCGTAGGCGAAGAACATTACGAAACTGCACAAGGGGTTAAGCAAACTTTACAACGTTATAAGGAACTTCAAGACATTATAGCTATTCCTGGACTGGATGAATTATCGGAGGAAGATCGTTTAATCGTAGCAAGAGCAAGAAAAATTGAACGTTTCTTATCACAACCCTTTTTCGTAGCAGAGGTATTCACAGGTTTCCCGGGCAAATATGTTGGTCTCATGGAAACCATTAGAGGGTTTCAAATGATCCTTTCCGGAGAATTAGATGGTATTACCGAACAGTCTTTTTATTTAGTGGGTAACATTGATGAAGCTACCGCGAAGGCTATGAACTCCAAAACGGAAAGTTAATTCTGAAAATGACCTTAAATCTTCGTGTACTGTCTCCTAATCGAGTCATTTGGGATTCAGAAGTTCAAGAAATAATCTTATCTACTAATAGTGGTCAAATTGGCGTATTACCCAATCATGCTTCACTTGTGGCAGCTGTAGATATAGGAGTTATGAAAATACGTCTTAATGGGCAGTGGTCCACTATGGCTTTGATGGGCGGTTTCGCCAAGATAGACAATGATAGAATCACCGTATTGGTAAATAATGCAGAGAGAGATGTTGACATCGATCTCAAAGAAGCCCAGGAAACCTTTAAAGTAGCTAAAGCTGACTTAGCTCGAGCCGAAGGCAAAAGACAAGCAATTGAGGCTGATGTAGCTCCGAAAAGAGCTAGAACACGATTAGAAGCTATCAGTGCTAGCCCCCCCGTCTCTAATTAAACATTTCCTATAAATATCTGAAAATGGATTCAATGTTCCGCCTCGATCCAAACAAGTGGAGTCAAACTTATTAGATGCCATCGACTCTTCAATGGTATCTAATAAGTTTACCTACTATTGGATTTGAACCAACGACTCTCGCCGTATGAAAGCGATACTCTAACCACTGAGTTAAGTGGGTCATTTATTCTCATAGGTAGAGTTGGACTTATAAACGATTCTATATGGAATTCAATGTATAGACAATGTGTCCCTGGCACAGATCGAACTTATTGGAACGTATTGGATCATAGTATCGGATCATGAAATATCTACCTTGACAGAAAGTGATCCATCTGGTTAGTATAGTAGTGTATCACCAAGACTGGGAAGGGCTATAGCTCAGCAAGGTAGAGCACCTCGTTTACACGTGCGCCAATGGTTTTCGGGAGAGTTTATCGATTCGTCCGATCCACGAAATAGATTCTATGTGAAAAAGTCTTACTCTATCAATGTGTTTCTCTGGGGAACAATAGCATGACAAAGATGAAGTTCGATCCGATTCGAATTACGAATCTAATTGATATGGTCAATCCCAGCTCCGTTCAATGCCAGGCATAATGAGTATAATACGGGGACCTCAAAATAGATTCTTTTCGCTCTATGACACTTTTAGGTGTATGAAGTGTCATATTTTCTTTTTGGAGCGCTAGAGGAGACTCTATTTGAGTCAATCTATGCCCGAGCAAGGCAGACCTACGTCAAGGAAACCTTTTGAATCACTTTGGGATTGCTTCCGAAGGGTAAGAATTTGGAGCACACGGAGCCATATTAGTATCTTTCCTGGAAAGAGGAGAATGGCAGACTAACCGATCTTTCCATCAGTTAATGAAAGAGCCCAATGCGATAAAATGCATGTTGGGTTCTTGGAACAGTTCAAATTATTTTGATAATAAGAACTTTGATCTGTTCTACCGAGAAGGTCTACGGTTCGAGCCCGTATAGCCCTATACATTCCACTAAGTTACACTACTCTTATATATATATCCCCTCATAGTCCCTATGACTTGGACTTTCAAAGTCTTTCGGATCATATCAATATCTTGTCCTTATCAAGATCGATGGATGGGAACGTTGGAACAGGGCAGGCAGATTAGTATTTCTCATCGATCGATCTTGATCCGATACCAGATGATCGGGCCTATAAACCCTTTTTTTCTTAATGAAAAAAAAAAGGGGGGGGGAAAGAAAAGAAGTTAAGTAACGACTGACATGATGATATCCAATCATCATCCATTACATTATTGGGGGTTACTAATTCACTTCCGATAGACCCAAGGTTCTAATGAGTGATCCCAGTCTATTGGATCTTGGCCTTCGTTTTAATAGTAAGTAATTAGGATTGATTCTTGGAACCTTATGAATAAGGTGTAGGGGATTCCTAGCTAGTATGATGAATGGCTTCCTCCCTTCCCTTTTATTCTCAAGGGAATCTTCTAAGAAGGGGATCTATAGAAGTATCTGTCCGATCCAAAGAGTTCGGATCGTAGGACTGGAACTAATTGAAACATACAAGAAACAAGGCGTTTTTCTTTTGTTTCTTTTGTTTCTTTTTTTTTTTTTCGAGGCACTTATAGATAGATTCTATCTCAAAATATAGATAGAGGATTGAGGTATTCAATACTATCTATATTACTTGGATTTGTACAATGTTTGTTATAATTCCCATTATAACATCGTCTAGTTCGGAACCGCTTTTGTTCATTTTTATCGCTAGTTCTTCGAAAAACTCGGGAGTTCTCTGGAATAGAATATGTTTAAAGCAATCCATATTCCAGTCAAAGTATCGATCGGACATGTGGCTTTTAGCTCCATCCAAATGCAACGCATTCCGTTGGGGTTGAACGAACGAAGTACTCTTCCGTTCAATCGAAAATCCCGGGTCTATCCCTTTGCTAAAGATCGGGGCGAAGATCTTGATCCACTAGGATTCTACACAATATGTTATGTGTGGTAAATCGAACCTATTCTTGAACCATAGAAGTGGGAAGTACTACGGATATTCCGAATACCTGGAAAGGTCAATTCTCTGGAGTTGATCCATCCTAGCTAAAGGCGAACCTTTGGTTTGTTTTCTTTCTCCACCTAAGATCATCACATGGTTTTTTAGACCCAATATTTTCATATTGGGACAAACACTCTTTCCTCTAGTTCCGTTCTGTTAACATACCAAAAAAATGCAATCTATCGGCTACGCATATTGGATCTATATCTGGACCAACGTTTGCATAAATCTACCCCACTATTCTATAGAATACACATATTTCATGGAATGCGTTCTGAAACAATAGAATAAATAAATCTGTTGGAATGAAACTATTACCCCTTGCTCATCAATTTTGTGGACTGCGACCCAAAAGAAGCCCTGTTCTGCCCCGTTACAAATAGTCGGCTAGACAATAGATCTGTCCGAAATGATATTATATCGGAATGAGCCCAGGCTCATTCCGAACTTAAACGTGAAAGATTTGATACGTTCCACGGATCGATTGGCGTCTACCAATCCTGTTCCGATTGACCTGTATCAACCATTAAAACGAATGAACTGAAAGACAACGGATTGATTTTTATTTGATTAATCGAACGGAACCGATTTCATATTTGTCATATGTTGAATGCATAGTACTGCTTTCATTTCTGAAGAAACTGAATCCTTCGAACCTTACTCATTCCCCGGTCACTCGATCCTTTTATCCCTTTTGCTACTATGAGATCTGGATAGTACGAATGTAAAAGATCTACTCCTCAACCCGTTCCAGTAAAAACATAAAGAAACGCATGTTCTAATTCTTTGATACTTCCTTCGTTCCAACCAAATATTTGACGACAGAGATTCCCCTTTTCTCATTCGTCTTCTTTCAATACTGTAAAATGTTCACTATCTCCATTGATAGATGAGCCTCTAAATTTGTATATTTGTCCCATCACCTGCATAATAATATAAAAAAGAACTTGATTGGTCTTCTAACCGTGCATGTAAGATGGCAAAATTTTCCAGATTGGATGCAAAGCCCTATCTTTTCTAATACGAGAAGGATACGAGTTCCAAGGGTCTAGATTTCATTGAATCTGAATATGTAACAAGCGGATAGGGTCGAACTTGTCGACGCAGCCGCAACCTCGATCATTTGAAACAACGACCCTCCGATTAAATACCCCGCCCAGAGTTGTTCGGGCGGACAAGATCTGAGTATCAAGATAAAACATAAAAGAAATCCCAAGATAGATCTCTTTCAATTTACACCGAACCATGTTCATGTTGATGGCCCGTTCGTTTCGTTACAACTCGAATAACGTGGGATCTACCGAACCAATCTGCAAAACTGCGTTTTTTTAGAACAAAATGATAATCTGACTGGAAGGGAAGAAACGATCGTTATCGTCCATGGGTGAATGGACAAAGGATCGATACGAAAAAAGAAAGATTATTCACGTTCGAAAGAACTGAGGAAGGATGGGATCGGGATATGTCTCCGGAATAAATATAAAATACTTAAGAAAAACTTGTTCGATAGTTGGTTGGGAATTAGTCATCGATCTTGCTTTGATCCCCTGTAAGAGGTCGCCGACCCACATACAAACGTTAGCCTCGTCATTTCTTCCAAGAAGAAATGACTGTAGATAGAGACAATTGGTTTGTTTTTCCGGGGCGGACGTAGCCAAGTGGACCAAGGCAGTGGATTGTGAATCCACCACGCACGGGTTCAATTCCCGTCGTTCGCCCATAAAATAAAAGAAAAAACGGACTGGATTCAGTGTCATTTTCTTATTTCGGTGTCCATATTTCTATCTATTACATAGATAGATAAATGGACACCCGGGCCTTCTTTCTTCGTAGGAAATATGAGCCCTTTATCGGACTTGAACCGATGACTTACGCCTTACCATGGCGTTACTCTACCGCTGAGTTAAAAGGGCCCCCCCATCATATATTAATGAGTGAGTCCGATTTACGATATATGGATAACACATATGATCCATCTATTTTTATAGATATCAAGTTGAGAACATTTATTAGTAGCTCGTAGGTTTACATGAGAGGAGGGCGGGGATGGCTATACTGGAAACTCCGGGCTGAACTGATACGAAGCGAATGGATACAAGTTATGCCCGGGAACAATCAATATGTTCGTATTGCTAGAAGAGCCAAAGGATCAACGGGCCAGGTCTTATTGCAATTACTTGAAATGCGTTCGGATAATATTCTTTTTCAATTGGGTATGGCTCCCACCATTCCGGGTGCTAGACAATTAGTTAATCATGGACATATCCGGGTCAATGACCATATGGTAGATATACCAAGTTACCTTTGCAAACCTATTACTATAAGAGATCAACAAAGATTGAGAGCTAAAAAGATGGATCATCCATTCCAGTCCAATTTATGGCTCTCAGATCAAGTAAAATAAATATGAACAACCTTTATTTAATGGAATCCTCCCTTCTCTCCCGGAAGAGGAAGATCTTTCGAAAATGAATTCTAAATAATTCAATTAGAAGATTAGAAGATTAGAAGATTAGAGGAGTTGAGGAAAAAATTTCTTGATAAAAGGAAAGAACAACCTATAATTGATAGAATCCTTTCTTCTCTCTCGGAAATGGAAGAGCAATAATTAAGGAATTCCGGAATTGGGATTCAAATGTGGAAGGAAAGGAGTGGCGGAATATTTGTCGATGGGATTGTGGCGTGTATAGTTTGTGAGTGTGATTCGTTAAATTATCAACTCAAATAGTCAAAGGAAATTTTACATGGATCTCTGATCCATCCAAAGCTCTATCTATTACTAATGGGCCTGATACGACCATTAGAGTCAGAACAGTAAGCTGTGCAATAACCTCTAGATCCATTTGGTTTTCTTTCACCCCTATGATCCCATCAACTCGATGAACGTATGAATCAAATTTTGTTTTGTTGAGATCAATCACTTTTCTTTTCTTCTATTTTCTCTTCTTCTTCCCCATCTGTGTAGTTTCGATCAGGAACCTATAGCCTTGAGCAATTTATATCTTTACAATAAGACATAAAATAGATAGAGAGTCCATTCATGTATTTCAATATCTAGATATTGAAATTTGAGACTGGAGAGGAATAAATGGACTAATCCGTGTAACTCATTTATTTAAAATGATTGGAGAGGGAATGAAGAGATGATGATAGAGGTTCAATTTTTTATAGCTTTTGTTCTTGCTTTTGCAACAATTAATTTAGCTATCAAATTAGGTAAAGCATTGTATGATTGATTCTTTCTTTTTTCTGACCTGCCTGGCCACTGGCCGGGCAGGTCAGAAAAAAGGCAAAATTTTTTGAAACGAAATGAAAAATACAATTTGCCAGATTCGTTTTTTTCTAACTGAATAATTGCAATATTCGTTATATTGTCGATACAATCTGTACATGCTATGGTATACACCTTTACTCCACCATTGATTTTGTTAAACAAGAACTTTTCCATCTTGGAGAGATGGCTGAGCGGACCAAAGCGGCGGATTGCTAATCCGTAGTACGGATTATCCGTACCGAGGGTTCGAATCCCTCTCTCTCCGTTCGGTCACTATTGCGGATAACTCCGAATCTTTCTACGGAATGGAAAAGACTCATTAACCTAGATACTTTTTTTCACTATTCTTTACGTCCGGGATTACGTCCTGGATCGTTCGATAGAAATCCAAAGATAAAAAGAGAAATGAAAAATATCACTACTGTGTAAACGAACAGCTTAAGAGTAAGCATTACGTAATCTCCGGGATCCTAATTATAAGTACAACAGAATAGATCATCAATCTTTGTACCATATATGAATACTTGAATACCAAACAATAGTATGATTCATAAAAATCACGAAAATATTTCTCCGGATCACGTGTGAAAATCAAATTGAAAGAAGGAGATAATTTATCTCTTTGTTTTTCAAATGGTCTTTCTTCATAGATAGGGAAGTTTCTTGAAAACCAATAAGAAAATGGAATTCTGGTCATACTGTTGACAACTTTCGGGTCACTTTCATAGTATAATTCTTGGCGGCCCCTATCGTCTAGTGGATCAGGACATCTCTCTTTCAAGGAGGCAACGGGGATTCGACTTCCCCTAGGGGTACCATGAAATAGGATATCCATTCGTTTCGTTCGATGTCTTAACCTAAAGACTTTGAATTACTTTCTTGTTCCTGGGTCGATGCCCGAGTGGTTAATGAGGACGGACTGTAAATCCGTTGGCAATATGCCTACGCTGGTTCAAATCCAGCTCGACCCAACCGATATCATCAATATCAATCTATCGGTATGATTATATTCATGCCAATCATGGATGAAAAGATAGTGGGTTATTGAACCCCGATATCTATATATATTCATATCATATGGATATGTGTCCAATTCCATATGAATTGATACTTTTAAAGATGAAAGAGAAGGATAAGATATTTCATCGACCTAGCACTCACGTAATCTATACGATCTATCTAGCATCATACCATAGAATAAATATGAATAGTAGGTGAACTGTACTTTATTGGGATTGTAGTTCAATTGGTTAGAGTACCGCCCTGTCAAGACGGAAGTTGCGGGTTCGAGCCCCGTCAGTCCCGATCCAATAAGTTAATCAATTAAGCTCTTAATACCCGTAGAAGAGTGAAAAAAATAATAGGGTTGAATAGATATACTAGATATTTAGTATATCTATCCATTAGATACATTCACCAGATCAATAATTCAGTTTGGAAAAAGACCCTTCTTTCGGGGAGAAAATCTAATCATCAGATTGAATCTGCAAGAAATATTCTTCCCTCCCCGAATAATCAAATTATCTTATCAAAAACATAGGAAGATCAATAGATTTTAGGATGACACAGAGGTAGTCCTCCTAGGTCAAAATCCCACAGAGATCCCTATAGAGAATTCCCAATAATTTACAGTAGATCTCCCTTCTGTTGCTCCCCAGGAATATTGTGAGTATTTCATGCTAATACTTCTTTTTCATGATCGATAACCAGTGGATTTCTAGACACTCTATTGTCTTTCTAATAATGATCATGTCAGGATCTGGATGGACTAGTCCTTCTCATTCCAGGGTCATGGGTGGGCCTCTGGATAAATTCAATATGGGAGACTTCTATATCATCACCGGACCGGGATAGGTTCAAGATTCCATCTAACTCGTGGAGATCCAAGCGAAATACCTCTCATGTCTGACGAACGTCTTCTGGAGTAGCAGAAGGTTATTATTCGTACGAATCCTATTCTTTCGAAATGATACAGACATGTGTTGATCGGAACGTTTTCTGATGCACGTAAGTTTTTCTTACTAGTATTATCAAAAGTGATCATATTATGTTATACTATTTTCATCGAAGAATTCATTCAATCCGTTAGTTAGATTCCGTTACTCGAACCGATTCTATCAATTACATCTATTTCATGGATCTTGAAAGATTCATTCATCTCTATGAAATTAAATCTCGAGCTATTTTTGAACGAAGTAAAGATCAGGAGATCATGGAAGTAAATACCCTTGCATTTATTGCTGTTCTACTGTTCCTTGCAATTTCTACTGCTTTTCTATTTATCCCTTACGTAAAAACGGCCAGTGCAAGTAGTGGAAACAATTGATTTTTATGAAAATCGAGTGATTACTGATCACTGGATAGATCCAAATGATCTAGATCATAAGTTTAAAATAGGTTATGGGATCTATTGTATTACACCAATACAGGGTAAGGTGGGATTTTGTATCTTACAACAATACAGGGTAGGGATTGCTTTTTCATTTCTTTTGAAAAGAAGTAGTCCGAAGGAAAAGACTATCTAATCTTTTCTTTTTACTACTTCTTCTACACCCATATATGGATAAATATATCTTAATAGTACTTGTCCATATATGGTAAATGTAGGATGAAGGGCCTCGTACCATAAAAGAGCGGAGCTGATCACCTTCTTCATGCCCCTGGAAAAAATAGACCCAATGTAGACAGATGTTATTCTGAACGTACTTGTGGATTGCAAAGTTGAACATCTTTTTCCGGTACGAACATTGTTATCTAGTCCATATTAGATATGGAACTTGAAATTGTATAAGAAAAAGCAAAGGAATCTATGACTTATGTCCCATATTTTTCCGCGAGAACGGAATTCATATAAGATCCGATCAATTTGGAACCATCCGGTAAAACAGGGACTATTTCTTTCTATTCCTACTAAGAAATAGAAGAGAGATCGTTCTTCAGTGGAAGAAACGAGATTATCGACTAGTTCTAGAAAAGAACTAATTCATTAAAACCTGTTAGAAATAATCATATTTGTCCTATGAAAATATCATAGGACAATGATAATGATAAGGGATTATGCACAGCCCTTGCGGGGATAAAGAGGAAATAATTCCATGGAAAGAGTCTTTCAATTTGGAACGAAGATTCAAAATTACTGGATCCTTATGGAACATGAGATATTCTCATGCATGATCTGGAAGGAACACAATAATTGATTCTTAAGCATTACTATTATAATCCACTTCTCCCCCATACTACGAGTGAAAGGGAAAATGTAAAAACTACCATTAAAGCAGCCCAAGTTATACCGACTATATCCATACGGATCATGTTCTCTTAAAAAAAATGATTTCATTATCGAGATGATAATGGAACTATTAATGATAGTGCAAAGTTTAAGTTGAAATGGACCACCTTTCCATTCTGAACGTTACTGACGTTCGAGCTCATATGAGAGATAAATAAATCCATTTGATCATTGACCAACGAGTTACTATAACTAACTCGAGGGTCGTACATTCACGACGGAATCGGGATCAAATATACGTAACTTACTATCTATATTGGTAATATGTACCAATATGTCTCCAGAGGTTCTGTAATGGAAATCAAGACTTTTCCTTCCATTTACTTACCTCAACAAGGCGACACCCGGATTCGAACTGGGGATGGAGGATTTGCAGTCCTCTGCCTTACCGCTTGGCTATGTCGCCGAGATATGGGAATGCCATGGACAGATCGAATCTGTCGTCCTTTAAAATCATTCGTCCGTCCTTTAAGTATAGTATGAGATGTATGCTAAAGTCAACTATAAAGGAAATGGATCTAATTTGTTCTCCATCTTTCAATCTTACTATTTTCATTAGGAAAATTTCTAAGTGAGATTCACATTTAAGAATGGTTTGATTCATTCGTTCATAGCTCCATTTCACGTGGTTGGATGAAAGTATCAAAGTACCTCTCCTCTTCCTTATTTTTTTTTTTTTTTCTAATTGGAAGTATATCTGGATACGGGTAGAATTTAATGGGATATAGTGAAAACTGAATATAAATCCGAATCTTTTTTGTCGGATTGATCCATATAGATCAATCGGGAATAATTTCATAGACTTTTTGACAGATGGGAAACTTCCAATGCGATTAGATGAAAATGAGGGAGCGTTTACAATCCCCGAATTTGGTAAGATACAATTTGAAGGATTTTGTCGTTTCATCGATCAGGGCTTGATGGAAGAACTCCATAATTTTCCGAAAATTGAGGATACAGATAAAGAAATTGAATCCAGGCTTTTTGGTAATGAATATGAATTAGCAGAACCTTTTATAAAAGAGAGAGATGCTGTATATCAGTCCCTTACATATTACTCTGAATTATATGTACCAGCAAGATCGATTCGGAGGAATAGTAGTAAGATACAGAAACAAACTGTATTTCTCGGAAATATTCCTTTAATGAATTCCCATGGAACGTTTGTAGTAAATGGAATTTACAGAATCGTGGTGAATCAGATATTAATAAGTCCCGGTATTTATTACCGTTCAGAATTAGACCATAATAGAATAAACTATATATATACTGGCACTCTGATTTCAGATTGGGGAAGAAGATCGAAATTAGAGATCGATGTGGGAGAAAGGATATGGGCTCGTGTAAGCAGAAAACGAAAAATATCTATTCCAGTTCTATTATCAGCTATGGGTTTAAATCTCGAAGAGATTCTGGACAATACTCGCTATCCCGAAAAATTTTTATTTTTACTGAAAAAGAAGAAGGGGAGGTGGGAGCGGGAGGAATATATCTGGTCGAAGGAAAAAGCCATTCTGGAGTTTTATAAAAAACTCTACTGTGTAAGTGGCGATTTGGTATTTTCCGAGTCTCTATGTAAAGAATTGCAGGAAAAATTTTTCCGACAAAGATGTGAATTGGGAAAGATTGGTCGACGAAATCCGAACCAAAAACTGAATCTTGATATACCCGAGAACGAGATTTTTTCATTGCCACAAGATGTATTGGCTGCTGTGGATTACCTTATCGGAGTGAAATTTGGAATGGGTACACTCGATGATATAGATCACCTTAGAAATCGACGTATTCGTTCTGTAGCAGATTTATTACAGAATCAATTCAGATTAGCTCTAGGTCGTTTGGAAGATGCAGTTCGAAGAACTATACACAGAGCAACCAAGCGTAGATCAACTCCTCAGAACTTGGTAACTTCAACTCTATTAAAAAACACTTTTCAAGATTTTTTTGGTTCACACCCCTTATCCCAATTTTTAGATCAAACTAATCCATTGACGGAAATAGCTCATGGGCGAAAATTGAGCCATTTAGGCCCTGGGGGCTTAACAGGGCGAACTGCTAGTTTTCGGACACGGGATATTCATCCCAGTTATTATGGGCGTATTTGTCCAATCGATACGTCCGAAGGAATGAATGCTGGACTTGTTGCATCATTATCTATTCATGCAAAGATTGGTCAGTGTGGTTCTTTACAAAGTCCATTCTATAAGATCTCTGAGAGATCGAGAGAAGAACATATGGTTTATCTATTACCGGGAGAAGATGAGGATGAATACTATCGGATAGCTACGGGAAATTCTTTGGCGTTAAATCAAGGGATTCAAGAGGAACAAATTACTCCAGCTCGATACCGACAAGAATTTATAGTTATTGCATGGGAACAAATCCATTTCAGAAGTATTTTTCCTTTCCAATATTTTTCTGTTGGAGTTTCCCTTATTCCTTTTCTCGAACATAATGATGCGAATCGCGCTCTAATGGGTTCTAATATGCAGCGTCAAGCAGTTCCACTTTTTCAACCCGAGAAGTGCATTGCCGGAACTGGGTTGGAAGGTCAAGCAGCTCTAGATTCAGGAAGTGTAGCTATAGCTACACAAGAGGGAAGGATCGAGTATATCGATGCTGTAAATATCACTTCATCGGTTAATGGAGACACTGTACGAACAGAATTGGTTATATATCAACGTTCTAATACCAATACTTGTACGCATCAAAAACCTCAAGTTCGTCAAGGGGAATGTGTAAAGAAGGGACAAATTCTGGCGGACGGTGCGGCTACGGTAGGGGGAGAACTCTCTTTGGGAAAAAACGTTTTAGTAGCTTATATGCCATGGGAAGGATACAATTTCGAAGACGCAATACTCATTAGTGAACGTCTGGTATATGAAGATATTTATACCTCTTTCCATATCGTAAGGTACAGGATTGAAATCTGTATGACGAGCCAGGGTCCTGAAAGAATCACTAGAGAAATACCTCATTTAGATGCTCATTCACTTCGTCATTTGGACGAAAATGGTCTTGTAATGCTAGGATCTTGGATAGAAACAGGTGATGTTTTGGTAGGTAAATTAACGCCTCAAACAACAGAAGAATCATTATGTGCCCCGGAAGGAAGATTATTACAAACCATATTTGGTATTGAGGTATCCACTGCGAGAGAAAATTGTCTCAGAACACCTATAGGTGGAAGAGGTCGAGTTATTGATGTGAGATGGATCAATAGAGTAGATGATTCCGGTGATAATGCGGAAACAGTCCACGTATATATATCACAAAAACGTAAGATACAAGTGGGTGATAAAGTAGCTGGAAGGCATGGTAATAAAGGTATTATTTCAATAGTTTTGCCCAGACAAGATATGCCCTATTTGCAAAATGGAATACCAGTTGATATGGTATTGAATCCATTAGGGGTACCTTCACGAATGAATGTAGGACAGATCTTTGAATGTTTGCCCGGTTTAGCAGGAAACCTGATGAACAAACATTATAGAATAACACCTTTTGACGAAAGATACGAGCGAGAAGCTTCGAGAAAACTAGTGTTTCCTGAGCTTTATAAAGCTAGTGAGCAAACAGCTAATCCATGGGTATTCGAACCGGATCATCCTGGAAAACATAGATTAATCGATGGAAGAACAGGAGATGTTTTTGAACAACCTGTTACAATAGGAAAAGCTTATATGTCGAAATTGAGTCATCAAGTTGATGATAAAATACATGCACGTTCGAGTGGACCTTATGCACGGGTTACACAACAACCTCTTAGAGGAAAATCCAAACGAGGGGGGCAACGAATAGGAGAAATGGAAGTTTGGGCTCTAGAAGGTTTTGGTGTTGCTTATATTTTACAAGAGATGCTTACTCTCAAATCTGACCATATTAGAACTCGTAATGAAGTACTTGGTGCCATTATCACTGGAGGGCCAATACCTAAACCTGACACTGCTCCAGAATCTTTCCGATTGCTCATTCGAGAATTACGATCTTTAGCTCTAGAATTGAATCATGCTATTATATCTGAGAAAGACTTTCAGATAGATAGAGAGGAAGTTTGATCAGAATGAATCGAGATCTTTTATGATTGACCAGAATAAACATCAACAACTTCGAATTGGATTAGCTTCTCCCGAACAGATTTGTGCTTGGTCCGAAAAAATTTTACCTAATGGCGAGATAGTTGGACAGGTGACTAAACCCTATACTCTACATTATGAAACTAATAAACCAGAAAGAGATGGATCGTTTTGTGAAAGAATCTTTGGACCTATCAAAAGTAGGGTTTGTTCTTGTGGAAATTCTCCAGGGATCGGAAATGAGAAGATAGACTCTAAATTTTGCACACAATGTGGAGTTGAATTCGTTGATTCTCGAATTCGAAGATATCGAATGGGATACATTAAACTGGCATGTCCGGTGGCTCACATATGGTATTTGAAACGTCTTCCTAGTTATATTGCGAATCTATTAGCTAAAACTCGGAAAGAATTAGAAGGCCCAGTATACTGCGATGTGTGACTTGATCACAAGTTCCGATCATACAGATCCGTAATAAGGAACTGTCATCCTATTCAATCTCATTGGGATGCCTTTAGCTCTGACATGTCCCTCCAGAGGAGTAGCATGAAGCTCAGAATTATAAGCATCTTGAAGAGATGTTGAGAAAGAGGAATTAGTCCAGGGTTTAGATATTCTGTATCAATTTGCTAATTGAACTTCGTGAAAACACTTCTTTCATATAATGGAATTCGAAAGTAATTCTCTTTCATTTGGGTTATCCCAGAGGTATTTCGGACCAAAGATATGGCTATAGGAGTCTATTCATCGCACATATGCTTCGATCAATAGTATTGTAACCATCGAAGTAAAGCAAGCAGGAACCTAAAGGATCAAATGGAACGAGATAAAGACAAGTAAATCCCTAATTGAAGGTCATTTCAAGAAGAAATGGATTGTTCGGAAGGGAAGAGACTGCTCAATAATTCCATATCTATGTTGTAGAATCGTAAAGGAATACTCAATTTAACCTGGAACTTGAGCAGAGAGTAGCGGTCTCTCTTCAGAGCGAAAAATAGTTGTATATACATATATATATATATATTTTTTTTTTTTTAGTTACTTGAGCCGGATGAGAGGAAACTTTCATGTCCGATCCTGAGGGGGGGAAATCTTAGAAAAACCTATCCGAATCTTTTTATTGCTAGGCCCATAGCTAACAAACCAACTTTATTGAGATCACGGGGTACATTCAATTATGAGATTCAATCCTGGAGAGATATTATTCCTCATTACCTCTCTGCTCGTTCTCATTACCTCTTTGCTCGGGGTTCTGGAACATTTCAAGAGAGAGAAATAGCTACTGGGGGAGATGCTATAAGGGAACAACTCACTGGTCTGGATCTTCAAATTATTATAGATCGTTCACATATGGAATGGAAGAACTTGGTGGAATTGAAATGGAATAGATTGGAGGAGGATCAAGAATCTACTGTGGATGGATGGGAGGATGAAACAATTCGAAGAAGAAAGGATTTTCTGGTTGGACGTATGAAATTGGCTAAACATTTTCTCCGAACAAATATAGAACCAAAATGGATGGTCTTATGCCTATTACCAGTTCTTCCTCCCGAACCGAGGCCAATCGTTCAATTAGGTGAAGGCGGACTTATTACCTCGTCAGATCTAAATGAACTTTATCGAAGAGTGATCAATCGGAATAATACTCTTACCAATTTATTAGCAAGAAGTGGATCTGAGTCATTTGTTATTTGTCAAAAAAAATTGATCCAGGAAGCCGTAGATGCACTTCTCGATAATGGCATCTGTGGACAACCAATGAGAGACAGTCATGATAGGCCTTATAAATCGTTCTCAGATGTGATCGAAGGTAAAGAGGGAAGATCTCGTGAAAATTTACTAGGGAAACGAGTTGATTATTCAGGTCGTTCCGTTATTGTGGTGGGTCCCTTTCTATCATTGTATCAATGTGGATTACCCTCAGAAATAGCAATAGAGCTTTTTCAAGCATTTGTAATTCGTAGTCTCATTGGACGACATATTGCTCCCAACCTAAGAGCTGCTAAAAGTATGATTCGAGATAAGGGACCCATTGTATGGGAAGTACTTCAAGAGGTTATGCAAGGACATCCCGTATTGTTGAATCGAGCACCTACCTTGCACAGATTAGGAATACAAGCGTTTCAACCTATTTTAGTAGAAGGACGTGCCATTCGTTCACATCCATCGGTTTGTGGAGGATTTAATGCGGACTTCGACGGAGATCAGATGGCTGTCCATGTACCTTTATCTCTGGAAGCTAGAGCAGAAGCTCGTTTACTAATGTTTTCTGAGACAAATCTTTTGTCTCCAGCTATCGGAGATCCTATTTCTATACCGACTCAGGATATGCTTCTTGGACTTTATATATCAACGGTCGGAAATAGTCAAGGTATTTATGGGAATAGGTACCATCCATATCACTCGGAAAAGAAAAGCTTTTCCTGTAAGAAACCTTCTTTTTATAGTTATGATGATGTGCTCAGAGCTTATCGACAGAAACGAATTGACTTATACAGCCCCTTATGGCTCCGGTGGGGGGAAGTGGATTTACGTATCATTACCTCAGTAAACCAAGAAGCCCCTATCGAGGTTCAGTACGAATCTTTGGGTACCTTCCACGAAATCCATGAACATTATCGAATAAGAAAAGGTAGAATGGGGGAAATCCTTAATATATATATTCGAACAACTGTTGGTCGTACTCGTTTCAATCGAGAAATGGAAGAAGCCATACAAGGTTTTGCCCGTTCTGAACACCCAAAGAAATCACTACCAGCTCTCAGGATCTAATGTTATTGATCTTATGATCTTTTCATTAGTGCAGATATAGAGATCGAGGAAGCCTTTTAATAACCGGCTTAAACCCATTGCTTAATCCTGCTCATGAAAATATGGAGATTTTTCCTTATGAAGGAACGAACTAGATTGCCCTTTGATAATTTGCCCTTTTATAATAAAGTGATGGATAAAACTGCCATTAAAAAGCTTATTAGCAGATTAATAGATCACTTCGGAATGACATATACATCACATATCTTGGATCAACTAAAGACTTCAGGTTTTCAACAAGCTACTGATACAGCTATTTCATTAGGAATTGATGATCTTTTAACAGCACCTTCCAAAGCATGGCTCGTCCAAGATGCGGAGCAACAAGGTTCTGTTTCAGAGAAACAGAATCATTATGGGAATGTACATGCAGTGGAAAAATTACGTCAATCGATTGAGATATGGTATGCTACAAGTGAATATTTGAGAAAAGAAATGAATCCGAATTTTAGCATGACTGATCCCTTAAATCCAGTACATGTGATGTCCTTCTCAGGAGCTAGGGGAAGTACATCTCAGGTTCACCAATTAGTAGGTATGAGAGGATTAATGTCAGATCCTCAAGGACAAATAATTGATCTACCCATTCGAAGGAATTTACGCGAAGGGCTCTCTTTAACGGAATATATTATTTCCTGTTATGGGGCTCGTAAAGGAGTTGTGGATACTGCTGTACGAACAGCAGATGCTGGATACCTCACACGTAGACTCGTTGAAGTGGTTCAACACATCGTAGTACGTAGAAAAGATTGTGGCACTATCCAAGGTATTTTCGTAAGTCCCATTCGAGGTCGAGAGAGGGACAGAAATGAAATTGTTGTACGAACACAAATACTGATTGGCCGTGTGCTAGCAGACGATGTATATATAAATAGGAGATGCATTGCCACGCGCAATCAGGATATTGGGGTTGGACTTGCCAATCAATTAATAAACCTTCGAACACAACCAATATATATACGAACCCCCTTTACTTGCAAGAGTATATCTCGGATTTGTCAATTATGTTATGGTCGGAGTACTACTCACAATCACTTGATCGAATTAGGAGAAGCAGTAGGTATTATTGCAGGCCAATCCATTGGGGAACCAGGAACTCAACTAACACTAAGGACTTTTCATACCGGGGGGGTATTTACTGGTGATATTGCAGAACATGTACGAGCCCCTTTCAATGGAAAGATTGAATTCAATGATAATTTGGTTTATCCTACACGTACATGTAATGGACATCCTGCTTATCTATGTCATAATAACTTATCCATCACTATTGATGGTCAGGATCAAGTAAAAAACTTAACTATTCCACCACAAAGTTTACTTTTGGTTCAGAATGATCAATATGTGGAATCGGAACAAATTATTGCCGAGGTTCGTGCTAGAACATCTTCCTTCAAGGAAAAAGTTCGCAAAAATATATATTCTGACCTAGAAGGAGAAATGCACTGGAGTACCAATGTGTGTCATGCACCTGAATATGTACACGGTAATGTTCATCCTATACTCAGGACGGGTTATCTATGGATATTATCGGGAGGTATATACGGATCCGGTGTAGTACCCTTTCCATTTCATAAACATCAGGATCAAGTAGATGTTCAACCTTTTGTTGCCAAACATCAATCACTTTCCGATTCTTACGTGGATCAAGTGGAACATAGATCAGGTGACTCAAACTGCTATGGGAAGGAAGAACAAATCTTCAGTTATTCAGAAACTGATCGGACCATATCCAACGAGCATCGAGACTCTATTTATGTCACCCTTTCCCCTAAGAATTACAATATGAAGGGGAAAAGGCAAATGAATCGATTCATCGTCCCGTTGCAGTGTGATAAAGAATGGGGAAAAAGAATAATATCTTTTCCTGATACGATTCTTAGAATACCCAAAAGTGGTGTTCTACAGAGAAATTCCATTTTTGGATATTCTAACGTTGAATATGGAATACCTGATGGGCCCATTATGGCAACATCCTTTTCCCTAGATTTATCGAGGGAAGGGGACAACTTGCAGATTCAAGTTAGCAATTCTAGTTCGTACGAAGATGGTGAACGAATCCAAGTAATGAGTGACACAAGTATTCCATTGGTTAAAACTTGTCTAGGATTTGATTGGGAACAAATAGATTCTATAGAATCTGAGGCTTATGCTTCTCTTACTTCAGTAAGAACAAATAAGATCATTAGCAATATGATTCAAATTAGCTTGATTAAATACCCCCTTTTTTTCATGGGGAGAAGGGACAATAAAGCAAGTTCAAATTTGATGTTCCATAACAAATTGGACCACACTAATCTTTTCTATTCCAATGGGGAGAGGCAATTAATTAGTAAGCATCAAGGAACTATTTGTTCATTATATAATGGGGAAGAAGACAGTGGATCTTTTATGATTTTGTCACCATCTGACTGTTTTCGAATCGTTCTATTCAATGATTCAAAATGTTATGATACGGTAAATAAATCAAATAGAGAGGATCCTATGAGGAAAATCATTGAATTTTCGGGTCTCTTGGGTCATTTACATAGTATCACCAACCGCTTCCCATCCTCCCATTTTCTAACTTATAAAAAAGTATTGTCGAAGAAACATTCCATTTTCCACAATTCTTTCAATACTTTCCAAGTACCTAAATACTATTTCATGGACGAAAGTACGAGAATTTCTCATTTCGATCCGTGCAGGAACATCATTTCCAATCTCTTGGGTCCAAATTGGTGCTCTTCTTCATCCGAATTCTGCAAAAAAATATTTCCAGTAGTTAGTCCTGGACAATTAATTCCTGAAAGTGTATGTATATCCGAGGATGAACCACTCCCCGAATCTGGTCAAATTATAGCAGTTGATGAGGAATCTTTAGTCATTAGATCAGCTAAACCCTATTTGGCTACTCGAAAAGCGACTGTTCATGGTCATTATGGAGAAATTATTGACAAAGGAGATACATTGATAACATTGATATATGAAAGGTTCAAATCCAGTGATATAATTCAAGGTCTTCCTAAAGTTGAACAATTGTCAGAAGCCCGTTTGAATAATTCAATATCGATGAATCTGAAAGAAAGTTTTGAAAATTGGACCGGAGATATGACAAGATTTCTTGGAAGTCTTTGGGGGTTATTCATCAGTGCTAGGATAACTATGGAACAAAGTCAGATTCATTTGGTCAATCAGATTCAAAAAGTTTACCGATCCCAAGGGGTACGAATTTGTGATAAGCATATAGAGATTATTGTACGCCAAATGACATCGAAAGTCTTAATTTCAGAAGATGGAATGGCTAATGTTTTTTCACCGGGGGAACTCATTGGATTATCACGAGCACAGAGAATGGATCGTGCTCTGGAAGAGGCAATCTACTATCAAACCATGTTATTAGGAATAACAAGGGCATCTCTTAATACTCAAAGTTTTATATCCGAAGCAAGTTTCCAGGAAACTGCTCGGGTCTTAGCTAAAGCTGCTCTACAAGGTCGTATCGATTGGTTGAAAGGCTTGAAGGAAAATGTTATTCTCGGGGGGATTATACCTGCCGGTACTGGACAGCATATTCACCGTTCAGGGAAACGGAACGGAATGGATCCAAGAATGGGGAATAGGAATCTATTTAGCAAAAAAGTGAAAGATATTTTCTTTCATTATCACAAAGTCTCTTTTTTTTCCATTCAAGAAAATTCTCACAATATTTTGAAGCAGCCATTCAAATAGTCTTGATTAATAAAGAGATTTCTTGTTATGTTCATGATTATTCATTCTATAATAGGATGAATATCAAATATTCTATGAGTGAGAACGTTTATACCACGTACTAGACAGACAGGCAATCTTTGAGATGTAATCGATTCCGTTGGAATAATTAGATATTATGCTACATGTTATTTCATTATTTTGGGGAGGAAAGCGAACGAGAATGAGCAAAAGATATTGGAACATGGATTTGGAAGAGATGATGGAAGCAAGAGTTCATTTAGGACATAAAACTAGGAAATGGAATCCTAAGATGGCACCTTACATTTTTACAGAGCGTAAAGATACTCATATTATAAATCTCGCTAAAACTGCTCGTTCTTTATCAGAAGCTTGTGATTTGGCGTTTGATATAGCAGGTAGGGGAAAACAATTCCTGATAGTTGGTACGAAATATCAAGCAGCTGATTTAGTAGCATCAGCTGCTACAGAAGCTCGATGTCATTATGTAAATAGAAAATGGCTTGGTGGTATGTTAACTAATTGGTCTACTACAGAGACGAGACCTCAGAAGTTCAAGGATTTAAAAAAAGAACAAGATACGGGACGATTCAATCGACCTCCAAAGAAAGAAGCAGCAATGCTCAAGAGACAATTGGACCAATTGCAGAAATATCTAGGTGGGATTAGATACATGACGAGCTTACCCGATATTGCGATAATTACCAATCAACAAGAAGAATCCATTGCTCTCGGGGAATGTAGAATTTTGGGTATTCCGACAATTTGCTTAGTTGATACAGACTGTGATCCAGATCTCGTGGATATCCCAATTCCAGCCAATGATGATGGTATAGCTTCAATCCAATTGATCCTGAACAGATCAACGTCAGCAATTTGCGAAGGAAGGTCATTAAGGTCATTATAGCTATATGAAGGGCTAATAGATAGTAAATTAGTAATAATAAGAAAATAGAAAAAAGGGACCTGAAGATTTACTGAGTTGGCTGCTATTCCATCCAAGATCTCGTAAGAGCGAATTTCATTTATTGGTTCGGTTGGCTGCTCCAAAATTTGAAATATTCTTAATGGAATAACCATTTTATTATCTCGTGACATAAAACATTCTAATGAGAGCGAAATAATTGAGGAAGCCCTTATTCGACAAAAATCATTTCTTTTCTTCTTTAAGTGAATTTTTACAAGGAGGTAATATGGATATGGATATCGTACGATCTCCTATTAGCACACTGAATCATATCTACGAGATATCCGGTGTGGAGGTGGGTCAACATTTTTATTGGCAAATCGGGGGGTTTCAAGTTCATGCACAGGTACTTATAACTTCTTGGGTTGTAATTGCTGTCTTATTAGGTTCAGCTACCATAGCTGTTCGAGATCCACAAACCATTCCTACCGGTGGTCAAAATTTTGTCGAATATATTCTCGAATTTTTTCGGGACTTGACCAGAACTCAGATTGGGGAGGAAGAATATGGTCCCTGGGTTCCCTTTATTGGAACTCTGTTTCTATTTATCTTTGTTTCTAACTGGTCAGGTGCTCTTCTTCCTTGGGGAATTATAAAATTACCTCATGGGGAGTTAGCTGCACCTACAAATGATATTAATACTACAGTTGCTCTAGCTTTGCTTACGTCAGTAGCATATTTCTATGCAGGTCTTGCAAAGAAGGGGTTAGGTTATTTTGGTAAATATATTAAACCAACCCCAATACTTTTACCAATTAACATCTTAGAGGATTTTACAAAACCTTTATCACTTAGTTTTCGACTTTCTGGAAATATATTAGCTGACGAATTGGTAGTTGCCGTTCCTGTTTCTCTGGTACCTTCAGTAGTTCCTATACCTGTAATGTTCCTGGGATTATTTACGAGCGGTATTCAAGCTCTAATCTTTGCAACTCTAGCTGCAGCTTATATAGGCGAATCCATGGAGGGTCATCATTAAATCACTGTCCAATCAGACAGAAGATTTTCTAAGTATCGTCCAAACTCATGACTTGATATGCATGGTAGAAGCAAATCGGAATTCTTAGTAACAAGAGCTTGGTAAAAAGATTGAAGATCAGTTAACTACTAATTATGTCCATTAGATCTCCAGAGAGAGTGGATCAGATTGGTCCATTTGTATAGAGATATGAGAGAAAATAGGAAGGATCAAACAGGTTCACTAATCGGAGTTGGTTGAGTAAAGAATGTATCCCGGCGTAGAACGATGAAATTTTTGTTCCCAGTAAGGGAGGATTTTTTAACATGTTTACTTTGTATATAGTTCGTTTAATATATTAATCCATTTATATTGATTATAAGCCTTATAGATTTTATGGATTAATATATCATCTATAGATGTGATATATTATTACTTATAGGCTCTTACGCAGTCTATTCTCTCTCCGTTATAATAATTCATATGTCCAATAAATTGGAATCTGTATTTCGAATATGATGAAGAATAAATATTTTCATAGGGAATAATAGGTTTCCCTATTCGTTTATATTATCACTTTGATACCGAAATATTTTGGTTTCTTAGTTGTTCGGAAGAAATCGTTCCATAATTGAACAATCGGTGAACACTAAATAGATGAAACTGTCGTATTATCAACTATTTCCCAACCTTAGTAAGAGGAGATTACCATGGATCCCTTAATTTCTGCTGCTTCCGTTATTGCTGCTGGATTATCTGTAGGGCTTGCTTCCATTGGACCCGGCGTTGGTCAGGGCACTGCTGCGGGCCAAGCTGTAGAAGGTATTGCAAGACAACCAGAAGCGGAAGGTAAAATACGAGGTACCTTACTGCTAAGTTTAGCTTTTATGGAAGCTTTAACTATTTATGGACTAGTTGTGGCCCTAGCACTTCTATTTGCGAATCCCTTTGTTTGATCCTGAAAACAAAGATCCCTACACCTCGTCATTCCATTAGTATTTATCCAAGAATTCCCTTGTTTAGCTGCTCTTTTAGGGGAGGGGCTGATCCGAATAATAAGCAAATGAATTATTGTCTTTTTTCCTATACCTATACTTCGGTCAGAAAGATTCATGACGCGTGCGGCAGGGAAGGGAGTGGATGGGGCAAATAATTTTTTTTATCCTTATATAAGACCTGGGACTAAGTTTAGTATCCCAAATATTCTTATCCAGAACTAGATAGGATCAAATAAGAAAAGAACAAAATTCTGTAGAACATATCCTTATCTATGAGGGGAGAGCGTATGAAAAATGTAATTGATCCTTTCATTTCCTTGAGTTATTGGCCTTCCGCTGGGGGTTTCGGGTCAAATACCAATATTTTAGAAACAAATATAATAAATCCAAGTTTGGTGCTTAGTGTACTGATCTATTTTGGAAAGGGAGTGTGTGCGAGTTGTATATTCGAATAATATGGCTGGGCCCAACCAGCTGCACTTTGGAGATAGAAAAGTGCATGATCTCAACGAATTACTTCCGAACGGGGAATAGTGAAGAACTATAGCATTTCGTAATTGATTGGGAAATGAACTCTTAGTTTATACCAACCAATGAGGGAGGACCATTAGAATGGTTAAAGCTGAACTGTTTGAAGTCTAAGCACAACTAATTGGGTACTCTTTCCACCGCTGTGTCAAGATGAGATGGATTCAAAGGCATAGTTGGAGATTGATCCGATATATAACATTCATATCAATGGAATAATTTGATCTATTTACTTCAAAATAGTCCCAATCTCCCATCCAATTTTAGTTCCAATGCTAAACTGACGACCTACACAGAAGGGAAGGAAATTATTCGATAGAACAAAAAGGAGGAGGCACAAATTAATTGATTGAACGGAACGTATTGATTCAAATTTCATGGGGGAAGAAGAAGAGAGAAAAGGGGAAACGACAACAAAAACAAAAACTTTATTAATAATTGCAAATCCCTTTTGCTTAAAGAGCCCTTCGGAGATATCGGTCTTTTATAGATTGATTCTAATATTCCGTAAACGGAACGGAAAGGGCAGGCTTGGTGTTGATGAAGGAAGGGAACGCATATGTTCCTGGGGAATAAACAAAGAACTGAGCAGGAGAGCCGAATGAATCGAAAGATTCGTGTTCGGTTTGGGAAGAGATTATGAATTCGTTCATTTTTTGAATAGATAATCTACTTTCATTAAGTAATCTATTAGATAACCGTAAACAGAAAATATTGAATACTATTCGGAATTCGGAAGAACTATGTAAAGGAGCTATCGATCAGCTCGAGAAAGCTCGGGCTCGCTTAAGGGAAGTGGAAATGATAGCGGGCGAAATCCGGGTAAATGGAGACTCCCAAATAGAACGAGAGAAAGAGGATCTCATCAATGCTGCTTCTGAGAATTTGGAACAATTAGAGGATCCCAAGAATGAGACGGTTTACTCCGAACAGCAAAGAGCAATTGACCAGATCCGACAACAAGTTTCTCGCCAAGCTTTACGAAGAGCTATAGGAACTTTGAATAGTCGTTTGAATACTGAGTTACATTTACGTACGATCGATCACAATATTGGCCTGCTTAGAACCATGATGAACACAAGTGATTAGTTGTTATAGGTCCTATTTCTCAACAGAGAATTAATAAGTGCTAATGGGAAATATTCGACTCGACGAAATTAGTAGTATTATACGGAAACAGATCGAACAATATAACAACGAAGTAAGAGTTGGTAATCTTGGCACCGTACTTCAAGTAGGAGATGGCATTGCTCGTATTCATGGTCTTGATGAAGTAATGGCAGGGGAATTAGTTGAATTTGGAGATGGTACAATAGGCATTGCCCTAAATTTGGGATCGGATAATGTTGGAGCTGTATTAATGGGCGATGGCTTGATGATACAAGAAGGCAGTTCCGTGAGAGCAACGGGAAAAATTGCTCAGATACCAGTAAGTGATGCGTATTTGGGTCGTGTTGTAAATGCTCTAGCCCAACCCATTGATGGCAAGGGTCAAATTTCAGCTTCCGAATTTCGACTGATTGAATCTCCCGCCCCAGGTATTATATCAAGACGTTCCGTATATGAACCCCTTCAAACGGGGCTTATTGCTATTGATTCTATGATTCCTATAGGACGTGGTCAGCGAGAATTAATTATTGGGGACAGACAGACCGGCAAGACAGCAGTAGCTACAGATACTATTCCTAATCAAAAGAGTCAAAATGTCATCTGTGTCTATGTAGCAATTGGTCAAAAAGCTTCTTCCGTGGCTCAGGTAGTTAATACATTCCGAGAACGTGGCGCAATGGAATATACCATTGTGGTAGCGGAAACTGCGGATTCTCCCGCTACATTACAATATCTCGCTCCTTATACAGGGGCAGCTTTGGCTGAATACTTCATGTATAAGAAACAACATACATCAATCATTTATGATGATCTCTCCAAACAGGCACAAGCTTATCGACAAATGTCTCTTCTATTAAGAAGACCACCTGGTCGAGAAGCTTATCCGGGAGATGTTTTCTATTTGCATTCCCGTCTCTTGGAAAGAGCAGCTAAATTAAGTTCCCAGTTAGGTGAGGGGAGTCTTACTGCTCTACCAATAGTTGAGACTCAAGCTGGAGATGTTTCAGCTTATATTCCCACTAATGCAATTTCCATTACCGATGGACAAATATTTTCATCGGCCGATCTATTCAATGCCGGAATCCGACCTGCTATTAATGTGGGTATTTCCGTATCTAGAGTAGGATCCGCGGCTCAGATAAAAGCTATGAAAAAGGTAGCTGGAAAATTGAAATTAGAGTTAGCTCAATTTGCAGAGTTGGAAGCTTTTGCACAATTTGCTTCCGATCTTGATAAAGCTACTCAAGATCAGTTGGCAAGGGGTCAACGATTACGTGAGTTGCTCAAACAATCTCAGGCGGCTCCTTTGAAAGTAGAAGAACAAATAGCTACTATTTATACCGGAACGAATGGATACCTGGATATATTAGAGATAGCACAGGTGAGAAAATTTCTCGTTCGGTTACGCGAGTATTTGATAAAGAATAAACCTCAGTTCGGAGAAATTATACGTTCTACTAGTACATTTACGGAAGAAGCGAAAGCCCTTCTGGAAGAGGCTCTTAAGGAACATACTGAACTTTTTGTACTTCAAGAACAAAAGTGAATATTTGATCATTTGGTGGGATCATTCGGAACAGGAAAAAAAGCTGAAGAATTTGTTCCAATACATTGCACAACAATTTAGAACAATTGAAGAGTATTACGTCCAATAGGATTTGAACCTATACCAAAGGTTTAGAAGACCTCTGTCCTATCCATTAGACAATGGACGCTTTCTCTCTCTCTTCCATTTTTTTCTTTTCACTCTCTTTGGTATACATTATCCCGATCTACCCTTTTTATTCACAATGAGTTAGGATAGGAAAAGAATGGAATCTATTTCAAATTGAAATGGAAATTTGATTTCGAGTGAATCGTGAAATTATGTTATATAATCACTTGATATCTACCTATTCTATCTATATAGATAGATAATAGGTAGATATCTGTTAGCGGGTAGCGGGAATCGAACCCGCATCGTTAGCTTGGAAGGCTAGGGGTTATAGTCGACATTGATTATTCAATGCCTCTAATTCAGAACCGAACATGAAAATTTCATGTCATTCGGCTCCTTCATGGGGGATAGAGAGTGGTATGAGGGAAGAAGCGGAGTATTTATATCAAATATTTTTGAAAGGAGATTTCAATTCTTTCTCTTCTTTTTTTTTTTTCTCTCTTTTCTAATAAAACCCTAATTTCTTATCGTACCCATAGCATCTACGTCAGTTTATTCTCTTTTCTTCTCTTCTCTCTTTTTTTTTAGAGAAGGGCCCGAATCGTAGAATACTTACTCACTTTCTAGATGATCCCTATAGAAAGATAAAATTGAAAAGTTTTCAATAATCACAAATCTTTCTAGTTACTTCGTTCCCTATTTCTACTGATTCCGATCCCCAGGAGAACAAATTCCACCGAGCTCGAACGAAATGCTGATAACCCAAGTAAACCAAAGTCATCGTTCTATAGCTATTCGGCTTCAACTGGATCCTTCCATAAGTTGAAGGTTTAGTCACGATGAAAAAATATCTTTGGATCTCCATAGATATGTTATTTCTCTAACCTTTAAAATATTCTGTGTCGCTATCTCGGAACCAAAAATGTGTTTCTCTTTCATCATTTCAGACCCAGATTACGAGAAGGTATGCTATTCCTGAACCATAGCATTCATAGGGGAGGTTTTTCACCTATTTGGAAATAGAGCTTTAGATGGATCAAAGATCCATGTAAAAGATCCTTCAACTATTTGAGTTGATAATGTAACGAATCACACTTTTACCACTAAACTATACCCGCCACGATCCGATTGTAACATACGGATCGATCTTTTGTCCAACCGATAGGAAGATGAGGAGTTATCAACCTCTATTGAAAGTTTCTATCAATCATTACCTCGTTTTCATTATTACATGAATCTCCATCGCCGGGGATGAAATACTATTTACCAAAGTATTTCATTCCCGGCGATGGCTCATTGTAATTATAGATTACCTTTGCGAACTGCTAATAAAACAATGACTAATGGGCCCGATACAACCGTCAGAGTCAGAACAGTGAGCTGCGCAATAACTTCTAGATTCATTTGGGTTTCTTTCACCTCTATGATCCCATCGACTTGATGGATGTATGAATAAAATGTTGTCGAGATCAATCACTTTTCTTCTCTTCTATTTTCTCTTCTTCATCTGCCGCTCCATTTTTCTTCTTTAATTCTCGCTATCATTTTCATGTTCATCTTTTTTATCATTCCTAAATATATAAAGGATAATGAAAAATACAACTAAAAAGATGAACATGTTTAATAGAACTATACCAATTACTTCTAATAGAAACTGAAAAGCTTGGATTATTTTATTTTGCATTTTTTTTTTTAACTCCTTTATTTCATTTAATTTTTTAACTTTGTAATCATTTTACTCCATTTTTTCCTTTTTTTTATCCCTAAGTCCGACAGAAAATTGAAGTATACCACATCTTATCTTTAAATTTTGAAAATAGCAAGTTTCCTCTTTTTTTTTCGCCGATTCTTCAAATGAAGTAAAAATGGGACCAATCCCCACATTGTGTATTGGTACATACAAACGATAAAATATCTTTGCCTCTCCCTGCTATTATGTATTAACAGAATTGTTTCGAACCTGTTCCATCATTAGCAATGTCCAAGTGAATAGATGTTCACCTTCGAGATGATCCGGGTCTAGCTCGATAGCATGATCTCTTCCAATCCAATGTGAGAAAGTTACATAGTGTCTACTTTTTCTGATAAAAAAAAAAAAGGGGTGTTTGCATGGGTTTGCCTTGGTATCGCGTTCATACCGTCGTATTGAATGATCCTGGCCGGTTAATTTCTGTACATATAATGCATACAGCTCTAGTTGCTGGTTGGGCCGGTTCAATGACTCTGTACGAATTAGCTGTTTTTGATCCATCTGATCCTGTTCTTGATCCAATGTGGAGACAAGGTATGTTTGTTATACCTTTTATGACTCGTTTGGGAATAAAGGATTCATGGACTGGATGGAACATCACCGGAGAAACCGTAATTAATCCTGGTATTTGGAGTTATGAAGGTGTGGCTGGGGCACATATAATGTTTTCTGGTCTGTGCTTTTTGGCAGCTATTTGGCATTGGGTATATTGGGATCTGGAAATATTCTGTGATGAACGTACAGGAAAACTTTGTTTAGATTTGCCAAAAGTATTTGGAATTCATTTATTCCTCTCAGGAGTAGCTTGTTTCGGATTTGGAGCATTTCATGTAACGGGTTTGTATGGTCCTGGGATATGGGTGTCTGATCCTTATGGACTAACTGGAAAAATACAACCAGTGGATCCAGCATGGGGAGCTGAAGGTTTTGATCCTTTTGTTCCGGGAGGAATAGCTTCTCATCATATTGCAGCAGGTATATTGGGTATATTAGCAGGTCTATTCCATCTCAGTGTTCGTCCTCCCCAACGTTTATACGTAGGATTACGCATGGGGAATATTGAAACGGTCCTATCCAGCAGTATTGCTGCTGTGTTTTTTGCAGCTTTCGTTGTTGCCGGAACCATGTGGTATGGCTCCGCAACTACTCCGGTCGAATTATTTGGTCCCACTCGTTACCAGTGGGATCAGGGATACTTCCAACAAGAAATAGATCGACGGGTTCGTGCCGGTCTGGCCGAAAATTTGAGCCTATCGGAAGCTTGGTCAAAAATTCCCGAAAAACTCGCTTTTTATGATTACATTGGTAATAATCCAGCTAAGGGGGGGTTATTCAGAGCAGGTGCGATGGACAATGGAGATGGAATAGCTGTTGGTTGGTTAGGACACCCTATCTTCAAAGATAAGGAGGGAAATGAGCTTTTTGTACGTCGTATGCCTACCTTTTTCGAAACATTTCCAGTAGTTCTGGTAGACAAAGAAGGAATTGTGAAAGCCGATGTTCCTTTTAGGAGGGCAGAATCAAAGTATAGTGTTGAACAAGTAGGTGTAACTGTTGAGTTCTATGGTGGTGGACTTGACAGGGTCAGTTTTGGTGATCCTGCTATAGTAAAAAAATATGCTAGACGTGCTCAATTAGGTGAAATTTTTGAATTAGATCGTGCTACTCTAAAATCCGATGGTGTTTTTCGTAGTAGTCCAAGGGGTTGGTTTACTTTCGGACATGCTACATTTGCTCTCCTTTTCTTTTCTGGACACATTTGGCATGGTGCTAGAACCCTATTCAGAGATGTTTTTGCTGGTATCGACCCGGATTTGGATGCTCGAATAGAATTTGGAGCATTCCAAAAACTAGGAGATCCAACTACTAAGAGACAAGTGGTATGATATTGCTCCTATCTCTTCTCTAATCAATATTAGTACGAAAGCTATCTCCATAATTGTAAATTACGATCGAATCTATGGAAGCATTGGTTTATACATTCCTGTTGGTATCGACCCTAGGGATAATCTTTTTCGCTATTTTCTTCCGAGAACCACCCAAAATTCCGAATAAAGGGGGAAAATAATTTTGCTTCTCCAAATCTTCATTCTTTCTCTCCCATCAATGAAAGAATGACCTTCCCTATAGGGGAAGGTCATTCTTTCATTTAGTCCTCGTGATCCTCAAACGGATCCCTAAGTTGTTCAGAGGGTTGCCCAAAGGCGGTGTATAGGGCATAACCAGTAAAGCTCACAAGTAAACAAGATATGGAGATGGTGACTAAGGTTGCAGTTTCCATTATTAGGTGATCCCAATATCATGGTATGTTTACCATATAATAACAAAGTTAACAGATCTAAACCAATACAATAGTTTCTATGGCTACACAGACCATTGATGATACTTCCAAAACCACGCCAAGATCAACCGGTGTAGGAAGGTCCTTAAAACCGCTTAATTCGGAATATGGTAAAGTAGCTCCTGGATGGGGAACTACTCCTCTTATGGGTTTTACAATGGCTCTATTTGCAGTATTCCTATCTATTATCTTGGAGATTTATAATTCTTCCGTTTTATTGGACGGGATCCCGGTTAGTTGGGGCTAGAGGAACTCCAAAATCCGTCCGGCGAGCTTAGCTCTTTAACAAAAAAAAAGAACTGAGGGATCCAAACCCAGACCAAATAGGGGCTTTTAGTTTTTAGCTTATCTTGTTCCAATAGTTTGATCGTGTAATTACTTTTCTTTAAGGATTTTTGGAATATGGGTGTGCGACTTGTTGAAATCGATCCATATTAATAGTACAGAAGACCGATCTGTTATCTTCATAAAGATGGTCCTACCTCGTTGGATATTTAATTGATAGGATATTGAATTTCTAGAGCACGAGGTCTATCATCGATATGTTCCGGGAAGATCTTAACTATGGTTTGTATCTATTATTTCCTCGTAACCAGGCTTCCAATAAATAAATTGAAAGAGGTATTTCCTATAAAAAATCGAAGGATCTATCCCCTCTCATAATTATGCTGATTATGACCAAAGAATGATATAGTATCTGATTTATCTTAGTTAGCATATTTCGTCGGATGAGCGAAAATGAAAAGGTTATTACCCAGAGAACCTTTTGGGGATTTGATAAAATCATCGGGGTATAATTTAAATCTTAGGTTTGGATTGATTCATCTATTGAGATCTCGACAAGATAATTCCTATCAATCGTCTATATTAGTTCTTTTCTAGGGAACTTATATCACACGAATAGGGTAAAAGATCGTTCAAAGGGCCTATAGTGATTTATCATAGGGATGAGCCGACTTGAAATTTTGGCACTATTTGAAATTTTGGCACTATAGAAGTCTTCCAATAGAAATGCTGGATTGTTTCGAATAATCCTCATTTCCTCAGCCGGTCAGGCAACGAACCATCAAGTATCTCAATATTTTCCCAATTGATATATTCGTGTCCAAAAGCATTTGCGTGTTCTTGTTCAAGCCGTATGAAGGGAAATTCTCATGTACGGTTTTCAGAGGGGGAATTGAAGTTTACCTATCTCAATAAAGTATACGATCGGTTCGAAGAGCGTCTCGAGATTCAGGCGATTGCGGATGATATAACCAGTAAATATGTTCCTCCTCATGTCAATATATTTTATTGTCTAGGGGGGATCACACTTACCTCTTTTTTAGTACAAGTAGCTACTGGTTCTGCTATGACTTTTTACTATCGTCCGACCGTTACAGAAGCTTTTGCCTCTGTTCAATACCTAATGACCGAAGTGAACTTTGGTTGGTTAATCCGATCCATCCATCGATGGTCGGCAAGTATGATGGTTCTAATGATGATCCTGCACGTATTCCGTGTTTATCTCACAGGTGGATTCAAAAAACCCCGTGAATTAACTTGGGTCACGGGTGTAATTTTGGGTGTGCTGACCGTATCTTTCGGTGTAACTGGTTATTCTTTGCCCTGGGATCAAATTGGTTATTGGGCAGTGAAAATTGTGACTGGTGTGCCTGAGGCTATTCCTGTAATAGGATCTCCTTTGGTAGAGTTATTACGCGGAAGTGTTAGCGTGGGTCAATCTACCTTGACCCGTTTTTATAGTTTACACACTTTCATATTACCCCTTCTTACTGCTGTATTTATGCCAATGCACTTTCTAATGATCCGTAAGCAGGGTATTCCAGGTCCTTTATAGAGAGCAAAGATAGATTGAAAATAACTATTCATAACTTATTGTTCTGAGTAACGACGGTAATATCTCATCGCCAGGAATATTTATTATAAAATAAATATCCATAGAAAATAGAAAATATGGTCCTCGGATTTCTCCTTTCGATTTTGGAGTATTATTCATCCAATACAAACAAATAATTGGAGTAGATTTTCAGACGGAGAAGATGGATTATGGGAGTGTGTGACTTGAACTATTGATTAGGCCATGCAGATACTTTCTCCGATCTACCACATCAATATTTCTGATAAAATGTAATGTGTCTCTGTCCCAATTTTCTTATCAGAAATAGGAAGTTTAACACCTGGGTGGAAAGGCATCGGTCAGTTTGTTCCGTTCCAAGAGAAGTCTTTCTATGATCGAATCCGGATCAGGAAGGGCTCCGTAAGATCCGGTCAATGGGGTATTATTTTCATATAATTAATAATTGGACCATATGACTTTACTTATCCTTTTCATAGTGTGAAAATGCATCCATTTCCCTTGCATCCATTTCGATGGGAAAACTATCGGAGTTAAAGAAGGGATCTAAGGAAGGAGAGAGGCCGGATCAATAACAAGTCAATACCTTGTATGCGAAAAAACTTTTTAGGTCTATTCGTGATGATAAACACAAATTACAAGGACTAAGATGGTCCAAAAGGCATATCGATCATGATCGAATTTGTGAGCTTACTTGGGTAATGAGCATTTAACTGGAATAATCAATTTACCAATGATGGATGATCATAGACATTATTAGTTCCTATTCTTACAATCCGTCTTCCATCACGGGAAAAAGAAGTGATATATACTCCCTCCAGTTATTGTTCGAGCCGGATGATCAAAATCGGCATGTCCGGTTCTTTCGGGGGATAGATCCATAGAGATCTACTTATCCCAATAACAAAGAAACCTGACCTGAATGATCCTGTGTTAAGGGCTAAATTAGCTAAAGGTATGGGACATAATTATTATGGAGAGCCCGCTTGGCCCAATGATCTTTCATATATTTTTCCAGTAGTAATTTTAGGTACTATTGCATGTACAATAGGTTTAGCGGTTCTAGAACCATCAATGATTGGTGAACCAGCAAATCCATTTGCAACTCCTTTGGAGATATTGCCCGAATGGTATCTTTTCCCTGTATTCCAAATACTTCGTACAGTACCTAACAAATTATTAGGTGTCCTTTTAATGGCCTCAGTACCCGCGGGATCATTGACAGTGCCTTTTCTAGAGAATGTGAATCAATTTCAGAATCCATTTCGTCGTCCAGTAGCTACAACAGTATCCTTGATCGGTACTGCAGTAGCCCTTTGGTTAGGCATTGGGGCAGCGTTACCTATTGATGAATCTTTAACTTTAGGTCTTTTCCAATTTGATCCAACTGTCGAATATAAAAATCTTTCAATTTTTTATTCATATATCTAGGGAGTAGTTGCTTCAAGACAAATTATATCTCCCTAGATATACCCATCTTGTCAGAGATTTCTTTGGAATATTCAATGAAATGAAACCAACCATTTAATGAACCCGAAACTAATTCCTGGGTGGATCAATTGCAAAACGTTTTCGTAAAATTTCAAATACCTGTTCGACAGATTCCTTCCCGAAGCGTTCAATTCTCATTAGATCTTCTCGACTGTAATTTAAGAGGTCCGATAATGTATGTATATTGGCTCTTCTGAGGCAGTTATAGACTCTGGGGGGTAACTCTAATTGGTCAATGAAAATATGTTGAAATGCAATTTTTTTTTCTTTCGTTTCCCCCGTATCAGTCAATACGTGCGAAAGGGGGAAGGGAGGCATATTAGATCCTTTTCTATTGTTCATTCCATCGATGTTTTGTTCCTCTCCATGCAGGAAGGGAATAAATAACTCGATCAAAATTCGAGAAGCTTCGGAAAGTGCCTCCCTAGGAGTTAACCCCCCATTCGTCCATATTTCCAGGAAAAGGACTTCTCGTATTTCATTTCCGCTCCCATAGGAATGAATACTATAATTCGCATCGCGAACAGGCATAAAAACAGCATCTATAGGAAAAATTCCGTCCTGATAATTATTTGGACTATGTATAATATATCCGCGATTTTTTTCAATTTGTAATCTTATATCAGAAGTAATTGATTTAGTAAGTCTAGCTATATGTTGTGTAGTATCAATTATTTTCACAGAAGGTGGTAATATGATATCTTGAGCAGTTACATTTCTGGGTCCAACGATACAGATAGAAGCTCCTCGGATTCCGTACGAATCACTTCTAAGTACAATTTCTTTTAGATTCATCAAAATGTCATGTACTGATTCTTCAATACCTATTATCGCGGAATATTCATGTTTTATGTTCTCCAATTTAACATGTGTGATACATGTTCCTTCTACTTCTCCAAGTAAAACTCTTCGCATTGCGATGCCTATTGTATCGGCTCGACCTTTGCGGAGCGGGGATAGAGCAAAACGGCCATAATGAAGACGCTCACTGTATGCTCTGGATTCGATGCACTTCCATCGTAGTGTCTGAATAGAGACTGAGATTTCATCTCGAATCATACCAAGATTATTTGATCAGATCATAAAATCATTTCTTTCTCTTGAAATTCATTCAATTCTTACACACGTCTCTTTTTGGGAGGTCTACATCCATTATGTGGCATAGGGGTTACGTCACGTACAAAACTTAATAATATGCCACTTCTACGAATGGTTCGTAATGCTGTATCTCTCCCCCGACCAGGGCCACTTATCATAACTTCGACTCGTTCCATACCCCGATCCATTAATGTACGAATAACATTTTCTGCTGCAGTCTGGGCAGCAAATGGTGTACCTCTCCTTGTACCTTTGAATCCACAGGCACCGGCAGAAGACCAACACAAAACTTGTCCCCGTACATCTGTAACAGTAACAATGGTATTGTTAAAACTTGCTTGAACATAAATAACTCCTTTGAGTACTCGATTTTCATTCCTACGTGAACCAATTCTTCTTTTAGTTTTTGACATATTAATCATTATGAGTTCAGTTTGAAAAATGCATATCGAAATCTATTTTACCACTAGATCCGTTCATTGATATAGAAGAGGATTACCCCTGTTTTTGCTTATGTCTCGGATTGGAACAAATTATCATAACTCGTTTCCGTCTACGAATTGGTCGACATTTTCCACAAATTCTACGAATAGAAGCACGAATTTTCATATTTGTGACCCTCCAATTTGCTCATATTACATTTTTTTCGCTGAGAAAGAGAGTCCATTGAATCTATGATTCTCGATCCCTATCAGATGTTTAAAAAGTGATTCAATTGTTTGAAGATTTGTTGCTAAGTCTATATATTATACGTCCTTTGGTTAAATCATAAGCACTTAATTCGACCTTGACCCTATCTCCTGGTAGTATTCGTACGGAATTACGTCGAATCCTACCTGAAATATGAGTCAGAATCTGACATCCATTATCTGTCAGAACTCGAAACATACCGTTGGGGAGTGATTCAGTAACCAAACCTTCCGCATGGATCAGATTCTGTTTGTTCATCGAATCTCCTCCTCTTTTGATAAAAAAACTTTACTAACGTGCTTGGATGAAGATGAATGGTGTCTCGAACCAAACTTGCTCCAACTTTTCAGGGGATATCTTACAGAATCCATATTTTTGGACAAAATTCGGATTAATTACCATACATAACATAATATTTCTCCTCCAATTTTTTTCTGTCGAGCCTCTCGATCCGTCAAAATCCCTTGGGAAGTAGAAAGAATTACGATCCCCATTCCACCTAGAACCTTTGGAATTTCTCGATAATTGGAATAAATTCTCAAACCAGATTTGCTGGTACGCTTTGACGTAGTCATATATGTCCTTTTCTTCCTTCTCCGATATTTTAAAGTCGAGATAAAAAAAGATTTTTGGCCTTCCTGATGTTCCCTAACATCTTCTATAAAACCTTCTCGTAAAAGGATCCTTCCAATGTTCTTGGTAATATTAGTAGCTGTTACTCGAACCGTTCTTTTTTCTACCATGTCAGCGTTTCTTATAGAAGTAATTAGATTTGCAATAGTATCGTTACCCATGACGAACGAATTCTTAGGAATTCCTGGTCTCGATATAAAAGGCATGTTCGATCTTCTTTGAGGAATATGCCTGAGGTGCAATGAATTGATCCATGTATCATTTGATGAACTATCAGTAGAAGATTTCTACAAGATCTATCAGTACTTATAATACTTCGGGAGCCAATGAAACTATTTTCGTGAAATTCAATTGTCTCAATTCCTGAGCAACCGGACCAAAAACTCGAGTTCCTTTTGGATTTCCTTCCTGATCAATGACAACTGCTGCATTGTCATCAGATCGTATCATCATTCCATTGTCACGTTCAAATTCTTTACAGGTGCGTATAACTACGGCTCTAACCACTTCCGATTTTTCCAGGGGCATGTTAGGTACTGCTTCTTTAATTATAGCAATGATAACATCACCTATATGAGCACATTTACGATTACTTGCTCCTAGAACTCGAATACACATTATTTTTCGGGCTCCACTGTTATCCGCTATATTCAAATAAGTTTGAGACTGAATCATTTTTCCTCCAAAAGATTTGTTACTTCGGCAGATAACATGAAAAAAAAGAAAAGGAAGAGTTCTTACCAACTAGTAATCTTCTTCCACTAGAAAGAGCTCTTTGATTCTGTATGGGTTAAGTAGTAACAAATTGAGTACGTATAGGCATTTTGTATGCAGCTATTCTAGCAGCTGCTCTAGCGACGGTTTCAGATACTCCACCCATTTCATAAAGTATTCGACCTGGTCTGATGACGGATACCCAATATTCGGGAGATCCTTTCCCGGAACCCATACGTGTTTCTGCAGGTCTCATTGTAATAGGTTTGTCGGGAAATATACGTACCCATATTTTTCCGCCACGACGAGCATAACGAGTAATCGCTCTTCGTCCGGCTTCTATCTGCCCAGATGTGATCCAAGCAGGTTCAAGTGCTTGAAGAGCGAATCTACCGAAACAAATGCGATTGCCGCGATAAGATACTCCTTTCATTCTTCCCCTATGTTGTTTACGAAATTTTGTTCTTTTTGGGTTATAGTCGATGGTTAATAGTATTTTGATCCCATCTCTAATCCAGAACCGGACATGAAAGTTTCTTCTCATCCGGCTCCTCGTGAATAATCCATGTCAAATTGGACAATCAATGTGTAGTTATTAGTTATATATAAATGAGTCTATATCTACGCATTACGCATATTGTATATAGAATATAATATACAGGACGAATAACTCTTTCCATCCAATGAGACTCTTAATAAATAATTTCACAGGCGAATATTGACTCTTCCGATATTTGCTCCATGGGGTCGACCTACTTATAGACTCCAATTAGATTAATTCGTTTTCGGTTTATTTCGCCATCCTATCCAATGAATGATTAAGATTCCTATATGATCTTATGCAGTCATAGGTTCCATCGTTCCATAGCTTCTCTCTAAATGCCCAGGTTTTCCCTCTGCAATGGAGCTTTCTTTTCATCTGTTACGGAATCAATTTCCTTAGTTTCCATCGACCCGAAGCTCTTTCTCCTTCATAAACTGAATCCCTTCAATCTTGCTTGAAAGAATCAGGATGATTCTTATGCTTTATCACACTGCTTTTCGGAGGGTAATTAATGAACCATACAATATTAGTAGAAGATTTCATTTCTCCTTCTTTTTTTTTTTTTTCTTTTTCCGCATTACCAAACACCTTTCTCGCTTCACGAGAGATAAAAATCTCATTTTTTTTCTCGTGGAAGAAAGTATTTACGAGGTGATAGTATCTACCCATAGTTATTGGATCTTGGCAATATGAAGCAATGAGTTAGTCTCTAGTTTATTTATACCAGAGACCAATCCGTTCTTATTTCGAATTCTCCATAACTCCGGAAAAGAATGAAAAGCTCGATTCCAACGAGTCGCACACTAAGCATAGCACGGTTCCGAAATGGTAAATCTAATTTCTATTCGATCTGATAGAATTGATGATCCATGATCGGGCAGATTAGGAAAAAGACCCATTATTCCTACTCTTCTAAGATCCAAATTTTGATCCCTAAAACTCCATAGATGGTTTGAACCGGATAATAACAATAATCAATCCTAGCCCGAATTGTCTGTAGGGGAACCCTACCTCCCCTGTCCCATTCGACCCGGGCAATTTCCTTTCCGTCGAGACGTCCTGCAATTTGGATCTGAATACCTTCTACCTCTTCCCGTTCAGCCAGTTCAATAGCTTTCTTCATTGTTTTTCTGAATGGAACTCTCTTCTCTAGTTGTAGGGCAATATACTCCGCAAGAATATTAGGTTTTCTATAGGGTTTCGCAACTTTTTCTATAGCAATGTGAAGTTTTCGGTCCACAGAATCGAGCATATTTAGTACATCGTTTTTTAATTTTTCAATTCCTTGAAAACCCCTACCTTCTATTAACAACAAGTTGGGAAATCCTATATATATTTTGACCTGAATCAAATCGATCTTTCTGCTAATCTCTACACGTGCAATTCCTCCATAATTCGAGGAGCTCTTTATATGTGTTCGTACATAGTTTTCAATGCAAGTACGTATTTTTTGATCTTCTCGGAGATCTTTGGAATAATTCCTTTGTTGCGCGAACCAATGGGAACGATCATTTTGGGTTACACCAAGTCTAAAACCAAGTGGATTTATTTTCTGCGCCATACATATCCTCTTTTTCGGGATTCTATTGACATAATCGGATCATTCGATCTGGAGATTTCCTCCAATACAATAGTTATATGACAAGTGGGTTTCTGTATTGGATAACCACGTCCCTGAGCTCTAGGTTGAACCCTTTTGAAAACAGCACCCTCATTCACTTCGACTCTACTGACGAGTAAATTGGCTTTGTTCAAACCCATATTGTGATTTGCATTCGCCGCCGCAGAATGAATTAATTGTGATATGGGATAACAGGCCCCATAAGGCATCAGTTCCAATATCATAAGTGCTTGTCCATATGAACAACCACGAATTTGATTAATTACTCTACGTGCTTTATGAGCAGACATACGTATATTTCTCGCCAAAGCTCGTATCTCTGGACCTGGACTATTATTTCCCATTGACTCCATCCTCCCCAATGAATGACAAGTATCTCTCAATTAACGACGAGATTTCTTATCGTTTCTCGCATGTCCCTGAAAAAGTAGAGTAGGTGCAAATTCCCCCAATTTGTGGTCTACCATACGATCTGTTACATAAATGGGTAAATGTTCCCTCCCATTATGAACAGCAATTGTATGACCGATCATTGCAGGTACAATGACAGATGCCCGGGACCAAGTCACTATTATCTTCTTTTCTTCCTTTATGTTTAGATTTTTAATTTTCCTCAATGAATGATTAGCCACAAAAGGATTTTTTTTCAGCGAACGTGCCATGATCAATTACCTTTCTTTCCTTTTTTTTTTTTTATGGATATCCAACCATTCTTACTCACGTCGACGAAGGATTGAAGCATCACTGTACCTATTCCTCTTCCGACTTTTCTTTCCAAGCGCACTATAGCCCCAGGGGGTCACGGGTTTTTTCCTGCCAATTGGGGTTCTTCCTTCTCCACCTCCATGAGGATGGTCTACAGGGTTCATAGCTACTCCTCTTACCTCAGAACGCTTACCCAACCAACGTTTAGCTCCGGCTTTACCGAAACTTCTATTGTTTGCAGTTATATTACCCACTTGTCCAATTGTTGCTGAGCAGTTCTCAGATATTAAACGAACTTCTCCAGATGGTAATCTTAATGTGGCCGATCGATCTTCTTTTGCGATAAGTTCTGCTACAGCACCTGCCGCTCTAGCTAATTGTCCACCCTTTCCAAGTGTTATTTCTATGTTATGTATAGCCGTGCCTAAGGGCATATTGGTTGAAGTAGACTCTTATTCCGATAAATAAAAATCCCTTCCCAAACTGTACAAGCCTCTCTCAGGGCATACAGCTTTCTGGATGTATATGAAATTATATTTACATATATTGATTAAATAGAATCGAGATGAGAAAGGGCATCTATTGTATTCTCTATGTCCCGATTCTCTACATCCTAGGTCTCTCTATTCCATCATCTGGCTTATATTCTTTATGTAGCATTCAGAATGAATGACTTTATCAAATTACGCTAATACTTTCGTATGTTATGGATAACGTAGGAGGCATATTAAACATCTTTTTCTCTTCTCTCTCTTTCTACTTTTTTTCTTCTCCCCATCTTTTCCTTTTGGGAATTATTACCACTGTCCAGCTCCGAATCCGCCTCTGACCATCAGATCAAATGTTAGTAACTTGTCTTTTTTGAGGGTGCCTCTATCCCAGTTTGTTCATGCTTCGGACAAAAAATCTGGTCCTCTCCATATTATCATATCTTCGGAACCAATGATCCGATATGAACAATTTTTGGATCCAATCACCTGCTGTCATTTATCCTCAGTTTCCCTTTGGGGTTCGTCCCGTAAAAGTGTCCTAGTTGGATCAGTGATAGCTTTATAGGTTTCGCTGTAAACCCAATCGGTTGCTTCCGATCACGTGATTTAATAATTCAAACCGCACTCAGAGGTAGGGCATTTCCTATTGATATAGGAGCTTTTGGACCAGAAAGAATAGTATCTCCAATCATGACCCCTCTGGGATGCAGAATATACATCTTATCGCCATTCTTGTAGTGCACCTTGCAAATGTATGCACTTCTATTAGGGTCGTATTCTATGGTTACAATTTTTCCCGATATGTGTTCCTTATCCCGTCGAAAATCAATTTGACGATACAGACGCTTGTGACCCCCTCCCCTGTGTCTTGCGGTAATAATTCCTCTTCCATTACGACCTTTCCCACAATGATGCTGTCCAGAGGTCAATTTCTTCTGCGGGTCCAACTGCACTCTTCCATCGAAACCTGATACAGATCTATTGCGTGTATCCGGAGTTAAAATTCTATATGAACGGATGGCCATTTAGTTTCAAAATTTTTTTTTTTCATTTTATTGTTCTGAAAAGAGTGGAATAGAATCACCGGGTTTAAGTGTAATAATCATACGTTTACAACGTATTGGATGTCCTATCATTGACCCTCTCTTTCCTCCTTTTTCAGGGAGGCGATAACTGTTCATAGCTATTACTTTAACATCGAAGAAATGTTCAATCCAATTTTTCATCTTTGTTTTGTTCAATTGTGAATCGACGTTAAAAGTATATTGATTCCTTTCTAATAGACGAATACTTTTCTCCGTAAGTACTGGATATTTCACTTCATCCATCAATTTTTATCCCTCCTTTCGTTTTTTCTCTTTTTTTCCCCTGTAGCTATTATTATAGCTGATCATATACCAATTGAATTATACAGATATATCATAGGTTAGGTATGGAAGTTATGCACGAACGTAATGCTCATAACTTTCCTCTGGATCTAGCTGCTGTTGAATCTATTTCAATAGGTGGATAATAAAGACTCTGATGGATTGTTATCGTGTATTGCTTAACTGAACAGTACCAAACCTTTCAATAAAATGAAAGGGTTGGTACTGTTCAAATGTTTGCTGTTATTCTTCATCCTTCTTCCCATTCCATAAATAATGGATATGTGCAGTTCTCCTGCATCCAGCAGGAATTGAACCCGCGAGTTCACCAATTATGAGTTGGGCGCTTTAACCATTCAGCCATGGATGCTGAATAAAGATCATCAACATATTCATTCTATAATATTAGTATAGACTCAGATCTGATATTGGGTAGTTCGGGATCCAATCACATTCTTTCTCTCATACTTGATTCATGTCAAGTATTACCAATAGACATTCGAATCAAATTTCATTGAATGAATTTGATAATAAGCCATGGACGAAACGAACAATTGTATGTGAATCCATTATAATTTATTGTATTGATTGTTCGGTCCTTTGGTCATCCACTTATGGTGGATGGGAGAATGATGAAGAAGTTGATGGAAAAATGTAAGAATTTGAGCTATTTCAAAGGAGTATATTCTATTTCCCGAATAGAATACTTTCTGGCTGGATATCTTCATTAATATCTAGCCTCATTCCTACCTATTCTTGCATCCTTTATTTCTAGAGCTTTGGCCCCCATTGGTAAAGAACCGGACTACTAGTTACAAATCAAGTATCCAACCAATGGGAGATACTTTGATCCGATCTAGGATCATTATATGTTCACTTCAGTTCTTGTTGTTCCTGATGTTGGAACAGTCTCCCTTTATCTATGGGCTATTAGTTCTAGTATACAGGGTATATCTGTATTTATAAGAGCTTCAATTCTCGTGCTTATTTTCATCGTTGGTTCTGTGGCGAAAAGGAACATTGGAATGTTTCTCAGTTTCCGAGTATTCGGGGGGGGGGAGAGGGAGGAGGGAAGTACAAAATGACATAAAGCCAATGATGAATCCTATAGAGTTACCTTTACTCAATCAAACAATTTCGAATCCAGGTATTTCAACTACCCCAAACGATCCGTCGAACGAATTGGGCCAGACTCTCCGGTCTATGGCCGCTCCTTTACGGTACGTGGTTCCATCGAATTCGCCTCATTAATAGGTTCGCGATTCGACTCCGATCGTTACGGTCCGGTACCAAGATCTGGTCTTGGACGAGCTTATCTCATTGTAACGGCGAGGACTGTGATCATGAAAAAGGCTCCTTCTGTAGTGAGATTGATTATACGAAAAAATGCCCGAACCAAAATATGTAGTTGCCATGTGAACATGTACTATCACAGAGGAATGTTTGGTACAGATTCTTATAGTACCGTTCGCGGAGTAGAAAAGTTAATTCCTGTGGATGTCTATTCGCCAGGTTGCCCACCTGAACCAGAGGCTATTATAGATGCTATAATGAAACTTCGTGAAAGAAAAGAGAGCTCCAACAAGGAAAGAATACAATATTTCACGATAAATCATAGGTTTCATCATGTTAGATTCAGTATTCATACTGGGAACTATGATCAAAAGTTATTACATCAATCTTTTGAACCTCAATTCGAATCTACTTTCGAAATATCCTCTGAAACGTTTAGATCTACTTCAACCCTTCAATTCTATTGAATAATACATCCCATTTCGGTTCGGACAGAATGGGATGAATAGATTCCGACTAGTATCAGAGCCTCTTATCCATTCAATTCTTCCATATCCGGTAATATGGAAGAGGGATGGATTAACGAATCAAAATATTTGATTGACGCATCGATAATGATATATCGTGCACACGATATACGAGAACCAAAAGGAAGATTCGATTTATTTTATACTAGAGCTTATAATAGATTCTATTCCCACCGTAAAATCTTGCCCTCTGAGTTCTCGATCCTACTTTTTTATATGTACGGGAGTATCGAGATTCAATTGGAACGGACAGGGAGGGACAATATAAGCAAAGAAGAGCAGAATAGATTGATTCATCTATCTATTTTGATCGGGGTGTCTCCGTATGTACATATACATACGTATCTGTCAATATCCATGTATATGGATACATGGATATTGACATCTTGCCAGGAACCAGATTTGAACTGGTGGCACGAGGATTTTCAGTCCTCTGCTCTACCAACTGAGCTATCCCGGCTCTTCCCTGTGGATCATCCAGGTACAGGGTTTTCACTTGTGTCAACTAAAAATAAGGAAAAAACTATTTTTCCAGTTTTGAGAATGATCTTTCTTATTTTCAATCTGGAAGTCACTAATATGAGAAAAAATGGACTGCGACTGAATAATTTCCAAATGATTTCATCTATGTGGATCATCTATCACATAATGAATTGATAATATGATCAACTTATTATCTAATCAACTCAACTTGTCATAAAATGGATGGACAGATTCATGTTCTAATTTCTTCTGTTCATGAAGAAATAGTGAGGTAAAATAATCGAGAAGTGAGAATGGATTCGAACTAATGGAATTGGAGAAAATAGATCAGTCGTTCGGGAACGAACCTAGGTGGGGATAGAGGGACTTGAACCCTCACGGTCTATAAAGCCAACGGATTTTCCTCCTACTGCAATTTGCATTGTTGTTGACATTGACACGTAGAATTGGACTCTATCTTTATTCTCGTCCAACCATTTATTCCAAAAACTGATTCAATTCTCTATCTAAAGTAGAGAAGTTCATAATTGGATTACTTAATGTAAAATCAGTACTTCAACTCGAATCTGGCATCTCGAATAGATGCTTGGAACGATTCAAGTTCTGATCGCGAGTTTTGTCTGATGTTATATCACATTCCCACTTTTTAGGTGTAAATAGAGCGTTCTATAAATACAGTATTGGACCAAATGAGATTCATTCGTTAGAATAGCTTCCATTGAGTCTCTGCACCTATCCCCTTCCTATCTTAGGAGAATAAAAGAAGAAACTATTGTCTCCATGAACCGGATTTGGCTCAGGATTACCCATTCAAAATATCCCAGGGTTCCCTGGATTTGGAAGCTATCACTTGGTAGGTTTCCATACCAAGGCTCAATTCGATCAAGTCCGTAGCGTCTACCAATTCCGCCATATCCCCTTCTCGGAGAACGAGATCATAATCATAGGATCTAATATCCATCAGTGTTATTCATTGGATATTTGCTCAATATTGGGTGGGAGATTCTGCCCTACTCCCCTTCTCTCGCCATCTCTATCTCTACCCCAATCGAATATTACTGGCTGGTAATCATTATATTATTTCTGCATTTGAAATGCAATGTTATTATCCTCCCCTAGTCGATTTGGAAGAGTGAGTAAAACGATCGATATAAATTCATCCTTACTTCCCTTTTCTTTCCCTTGAAGGAATCTACAATCTACATTCAAACAATGTTCCGTTGTAATTGTAATCTGGATTGCGTCATTGAATCTGATTCGCGCTATAATCGTTAGGATTCCAAAAGAATCTATGGATCTCACACCAATGAAATGAGGAGTTATATTCCATTGAGCCTGCTTAGCTCAGAGGTTAGAGCATCGCACTTGTAATGCGATGGTCATCGGTTCGATCCCGATAGCTGGCTCTTTTACGTTCCTCTCATTCCCATAATCCACAAAGTTTTGTTAGGATCAAGATGGAATGGAGAATACTCTTCCGATCGTTCGTCGGGTCCGTCATGCCATGATCACTTACTCCCAACTAGGAACGGGATGAATGAAGGATCTATAACAAATTGGAGAAAGATCTTCGTTTTCCATATAAAAGAATTCCAGTACTCGTACGGGTTATACTATTCTTTCTTCTTTCCAGCACTATTTGTTAATTGAATAAGGAGTTTCTATGTCCCGTTATCGGGGACCTCGTTTAAAAATAATACGTCGTCTTAAAACTTTACCAGGGCTCACTAGTAAAAGACCCAAAAACAGAAAGGATTCTATGAACCGGTCTTCTTCCAGGAAAATATCTCAATATCGTATCCGGCCAGAAGAAAAACAGAAATTGCGTTTTCATTACGGACTAACGGAGCGACAATTGCTGAAATATGTTCGTATTGCTAGAAGAGCCAAAGGATCAACGGGCCAGGTCCTATTGCAATTACTTGAAATGCGTTCGGATAATATTCTTTTTCAATTGGGTATGGCTCCCACCATTCCGGGTGCTAGACAATTAGTTAATCATGGACATATCCGGGTCAATGACCATATGGTAGATATACCAAGTTACCCTTGCAAACCTCAAGATGTTATTACTATAAGAGATCAACAAAGATTGAGAGATATTATTAGGAAGAATCTAGATCTGTTCCAGAGGGATAAATTGCCAAATCATTTGACTTTTCATTCGTTACAATATAAAGGATTCATCAATCAAATAATAGATAGTAAATGGATCAGTTTGAAGATTAATGAATTGCTGGTCGTAGAGTATTATTCCCGTCAAGCTTGAATCGAGAATGAAATGAAAAGGAGGGGTTGGGTTGCTGGACATCTGGAAATTTTGTTCTTCTCCCTTCTTTTTCCCCTCCCCGAAGGGGACATTTTATAATCCTTCTGTACCTTACTTGTTATCCACGATACTTTTATTGCTTCTTCAAATGGTCTTTACCTTTCCCATACCACCAACCAATGTTCGTTCTATTTTCTATATCACAAATAGAAGGAGATTGATCCCAGAATTAAGACGTCCTATTGGGATTCAATCGATTAGAAAAACAATGGATGAGAATCGAATAGTAGGGTGAAGAAACGGAAAGAGAGGGATTCGAACCCTCGGTAAGCAGAAGCCTACATAGCAGTTCCAATGCTACGCCTTGAACCGCTCGGCCATCTTTCCTATGAGATCTCTTGGTTCTAATTAACAAAATTGGTGAATAGCAACTTCCTTACGAATTATTTTTGTTCGGGTACGAACAGTTCAATCTTTCGGAAAGAAATAGATAATAAATAAAGACGAAAGAACATTTTATCCAACTTCCTCCTATTTTAGGAAATCCTCAATCATCCCTGTTGATCTGACGATCTTATTCAGATCGACCAATCAATAATTTGAGACAGATTAACTTATCCATTTCATATTATGAATATATATGGATCTGTAGTTATCGTCTTATCAATTGTATAAGAACTAATTCTTTGGCAATGATCCTGTGTAATGATGACTATATTTTTCCCGATATTCCTTTATCTATATGGATAAAGCACACAATAGCTGGGTGGGCATTTCATTCTCATTATGCAATGCTCGATCGTTTAACTCTTTCTTTGTTCGGATCATGATCGAACTGGACTTCCCGAGTTTACCGAATCTAGTATTCTTTCAATACGAATCTTTTTTCCATTATTATTCATATTACTAATGAACAATTATTCCAAATATTCCCTATCTATTCCCATTTGAAAGAATAAATTGGAATAGAATGATAACATATTTCCGATTGTAAGTAAATCCATTTTATGGTATTGTGCACCAGAAAAAAATTTCGTTCATGGAATCATTTGTATAAGGGAATGAAGGAAATTATCTAATCTGTAATTGACTATGCCTAGATCTCAGAGAAATGACAATTTTATTGATAAGACCTTCACAATTGTAGCGGATATCTTATTGCGAATAATCCCGATGGCTCCGGAGGAGAAAGAAGCATTTGCCTATTACAGAGATGGTGTGATTTGATATTTTTTCCGTTCTTCTTTTTTTGGGGAAAAAAAGGCATTCGGGAATCAAAATTGGGTGAATTAAAACTTACGCTCAGTGAAGGTGAGTTCTGGAGATAGAACAATTCCTTCTGTCGTGTATCCCCGGTCAATGCAGCCTTAGATGCTCTAATCTCCTGAGGATTTGAGTACCGAGCGAAAGGTTACACCTATGCAATAGGCCTTGCTTTTATAGTTGAACCTATCTGATAGGTGCGCATGAGGGGAGAAAGCACTACGTATGGAAATCGACAACACAAAAGCTTCGTTATAGTCCATAGGCATTACCCTTTTCCGAAGGGTAGTGAGAATGGTTGGGACAACAAACATCCATCTCGTTTGTACTTCGGATACCCCTATCATGGAACCATCGGAGATTGTTGAAGTGGTTAATCCCCGGAGATTACAGGGCGTTAAGAACAAAGAAATTGTTAGAGGTTCCATTCCTAGTACTAAGATCCTTGGTGTTCGGAAAAGAATCTTTGCAAGAAGGATGGCTAGAGATTCATTGGAAATACACTAGCCCCTGTTAATTCATAATATTGGGTCAGAATCTTTTTTTTTTTTTTTTTAATTCCACGGATTACTCCCCGTATTACCTACTGTAAAGAAAGGAGGAGCCGTATGAGGTGGGAATCTCATGTACGGTTTTGAAGCGGAGATCATTGAAATGGAATGAACGACCGTAACGGATGTCAGCTCAATCGGAAGGGGAATATGCGGAAGCTTTACAAAATTATTATGAAGCTATGCGACTGGAAACTGACCCTTATGATCGAAGTTATATACTATATAATATAGGTCTTGTGCATACAAGTAATGGGGAACATACGAAGGCTTTGGAATATTATTTTCAGGCATTAGAACGAAACCCATCCCTACCACAAGCTCTTAATAATACGGCCTTGATCTGTCATTACGTGCGGCTATCTGTACCATAGAATAACTTAGTTAATAACTACTACGGGTAAGGACAAAAGAAAAGGCTTTCTACATATGCACCGTCCCAAGTAACGGTTTTTATCAGCTGTAGCAAAAAAAAACATCTCTCATAGGAGCCCGAATATGAATAGATAGAGCCTAAGCATTCCATGGATAAAAAATTCAATTGATGATGAAAGCACCATAAAGATCAATTATTGAAAGAAGGTTCGGGCTGATACAATCAAATCTGCTCATTGACAAGAATCAGGAATCAACTTATGTAATAGAGTCGATCTACTAAGCTATTGAGCAGCGGTGTAGCATCAGATCCTAAAGATGTGAAGTACTCCAGACAGAAAGTACTCTTTAAAAATTCTATACGGAACTGAGATAGTTACCTTACAAAAAGACTTTGATTTGGACGATCAATCTGAAGTATATATCTTCCTATACTTCATCTTTTTGAGGGTAGGAGAAAAGATAGAACCTTCTAATTGAATTGATTGGAAGTGAAATCAGAAACTCATGTCATTGACTTTTTCTGGTCCTTTGGTTAATCTGAACTTCCAATGAATAATCTCCAATTCAATAATATTTTGAAAATTTGGGTAGAGGACCAAAGAATAGTTGATTGAGCCGTATGAGGTAGGAAACTCTCAAGTACGGTTCTGAGGGAAGAAAACTTTTTCAAGTTGACCTATCCCGACCGAGGAGAACAGGCCATTCGACAGGGAGATCCTGAAACCGCGGAGGCTTGGTTCGATCAAGCTGCTGAGTATTGGGAACAAGCTATAGCACTTGCTCCGGGCAATTACATCGAAGCACAAAATTGGTTAAAGATTACAGGACGCTTTGGAGAATGATAATTTCTATTATCGGGAAATCGTTTTCATTATTTAATATCTTATTTTATCGAAATCAATGGAATTCTTCCAGAATATTCCCCAAATTAAGATTCTATCCCGTCGGCATCTTATAGGAATATATTGACAATATAACAAAGAATACCTTTTCTGATTCTAGATTGTTAATGGATCTTCTTAATAGGGGTAAAATCCATCTAGAGATGTCTTTCATTAATGATGCATGAATAATGATTAATAATGGATGGATGGTCTTTTTTTTTTATGGGACATACGGAGCGGAGGAGTATCAATAGATGTATAAATATATATGCATATATATATATATACAGATATATATTTATACATTTATAAATGGTGTAATAATCACCGGAAATGCTTTTTAAATTACACTAAAAAGGCCTTTTTTGGCTCATAACAGCCCTCGGTCCATTAAGCACCTAAAAGATATGTCATAATAACAATAAACACCTGCCTCAGATCGACTCCCATATCATAGTCGCTCCAGTCATAAACTAGAAAAGAAGGGGAGAACCGAGTTGAGATATCTCTCTCGGAAGTTCACTAATTCCTATTGGCAGGTTTCTTCTTATTAATGTTCCGTTCGGAAAGGGGAGAACTCAATGATCATTCGTTCACCGGAACCAGAAGTCAAGGTCGTAGTAGAGAGGGATCCTGTCAAAACCTCTTTTGAAAAATGGGCCAAACCTGGGCATTTCTCAAAGACGCTAGCTAAAGGCCCTGATACTACCACTTGGATCTGGAATTTACATGCTGATGCTCACGATTTTGATAGTCATACTGATGATTTGGAAGATATTTCTCGCAAAGTATTTAGCGCTCATTTTGGTCAACTAGCCATCATCTTTATTTGGCTAAGTGGGATGTACTTTCACGGCGCTCGTTTCTCCAATTATGAAGCATGGCTGGGTGATCCCACTCACATAAAACCCAGTGCCCAAGTAGTTTGGCCAATAGTAGGTCAAGAAATATTGAATGGGGATGTAGGTGGAGGTTTTCGAGGGATACAAATAACCTCTGGGTTTTTCCAGCTTTGGCGAGCATCTGGAATAACCAGTGAATTGCAACTTTACTGCACTGCAATTGGTGCATTGATCTTTGCAGCGTTAATGCTTTTTGCTGGTTGGTTTCATTATCACAAAGCTGCTCCAAAATTGGCTTGGTTCCAGGATGTAGAATCCATGTTGAACCATCATTTAGCAGGGTTACTAGGACTTGGGTCTCTAGGTTGGGCAGGACACCAAATACACGTCTCTCTACCCATTAACCAACTTCTAGACGCTGGAGTGGATCCTAAAGAGGTACCACTTCCTCATGAATTTATTTTGAATCGCGATCTTTTGGCTCAACTTTATCCCAGTTTTGCGAAGGGATTGACCCCATTTTTCACCCTGAATTGGTCGGAATATTCAGACTTTTTGACTTTTCGTGGAGGATTAAATCCAGTAACGGGGGGTCTGTGGCTGACCGATACTGCGCATCATCATTTGGCTATTGCAGTTCTTTTCCTGATAGCCGGTCATATGTATAAGACCAATTGGATCATTGGCCATAACCTCAAGGACATTTTAGAAGCTCATAAAGGTCCATTTACGGGGGAGGGCCATAAAGGTCTTTACGAGATCTTAACTACCTCATGGCATGCTCAATTAGCTATTAACCTAGCTCTTTTAGGATCTTTAACTATTGTCGTAGCTCACCACATGTATGCGATGCCCCCCTATCCATACCTAGCTATTGACTACGGTACCCAACTCTCTCTGTTCACACATCATATGTGGATTGGTGGGTTTATCATAGTTGGTGCTGCTGCACATGCAGCGATTTTTATGGTAAGAGACTATGATCCAACTACTCAATACAACAATTTATTAGATCGCGTTCTTAGACATCGTGATGCAATTATATCACACCTCAACTGGGTATGTATATTCTTAGGCTTCCATAGTTTTGGTCTGTATATTCATAATGATACTATGAGCGCTCCAGGACGTCCTCAAGATATGTTCTCAGATACTGCTATACAATTACAACCTATCTTTGCTCAATGGATACAAAACACTCATGCTTCAGCACCTGGTTCAACAGCTCCCGGTGCAACAGCGAGTACCAGTTTAACCTGGGGAGGTGGTGATTTGGTGACAGTAGGTTCCAAAGTGGCTTTGTTACCAATTCCATTAGGAACCGCGGATTTTTTGGTACATCACATTCATGCATTTACTATCCATGTGACTGTTTTAATCCTACTTAAAGGTGTTCTATTTGCCCGTAGCTCCCGTTTAATACCCGATAAAGCGAATCTTGGTTTTCGCTTTCCTTGTGATGGACCCGGGAGAGGAGGAACATGTCAAGTATCTGCCTGGGATCATGTTTTCCTTGGTTTATTCTGGATGTACAATGCAATTTCGGTAGTAATATTCCATTTCAGCTGGAAAATGCAGTCCGATGTTTGGGGTAGTATAAGTGATCAGGGAGTGGTAACTCATATTACGGGAGGAAACTTTGCACAGAGTTCCATTACGATTAACGGGTGGCTCCGTGACTTTCTATGGGCACAAGCCTCTCAAGTAATCCAATCTTATGGTTCTTCATTATCTGCATACGGTCTTTTATTTTTAGGTGCTCATTTTATTTGGGCCTTTAGTTTAATGTTCTTATTCAGCGGCCGTGGGTACTGGCAAGAACTCATTGAATCTATCGTTTGGGCCCATAACAAATTGAAGGTTGCTCCTGCTATCCAGCCCAGAGCCTTGAGCATTGTACAGGGACGTGCTGTAGGAGTAGCTCATTACCTTCTGGGTGGAATCGTCACAACATGGGCGTTCTTCCTGGCAAGAATTATTGCAGTAGGATAATGGCTAGGAGGATTTGAAAAGCATTATGGCATCAAGATTTCCAAAGTTCAGCCAAGGCTTGGCCCAGGACCCAACTACTCGTCGTATTTGGTTCGGTATTGCGACCGCACATGACTTCGAGAGTCATGATGATATTACCGAAGAACGCCTTTATCATAAAATTTTTGCTTCCCACTTTGGTCAGTTGGCTATAATCTTTCTGTGGACCTCTGGTAATTTGTTCCATGTGGCTTGGCAAGGCAATTTTGAAGCATGGGTACGCGATCCCTTACATGTAAGACCCATTGCTCATGCAATTTGGGATCCTCATTTTGGTCAACCAGCTATAGAAGCCTTTACCCGAGGAGGTGCTCCCGGTCCGGTCAATATTGCTTATTCCGGTGTTTATCAGTGGTGGTATACAATCGGCTTACGCACTAACGAAGATCTTTATGCTGGAGCTCTTTTCTTGCTATTTGTTTCTGCCATTTTTTTAATAGCGGGTAGATTACATCTACAACCTAAATGGAGACCCAGTGTTTCATGGTTCAAAAATGCCGAATCCCGTCTTAATCATCATTTGTCAGGACTCTTCGGAGTCAGTTCTCTAGCTTGGACAGGGCATTTAGTTCATGTCGCTATTCCTGAATCAAGGGGAGAGCATGTAAGATGGGATAATTTTTTGAATGTATTACCGCATCCCCAAGGTTTAGGACCGCTTTTCACAGGTCAGTGGAATCTTTATGCTCAAAATCCTGATTCCAGTAGTCACTTATTTGGTACCTCCCAAGGGGCGGGAACTGCTATTCTAACTCTTCTCGGAGGATTCCATCCACAAACTCAAAGTTTGTGGCTGACTGATATGGCTCATCATCATTTAGCTATTGCATTTGTTTTTTCAATTGCTGGTCATATGTATAGAACTAACTTTGGTATTGGTCACAGTATGGAAGATATTTTGGAGGCACATGTTCCTCCAGGAGGCCGATTAGGACGCGGACATAAGGGTCTTTATAACACAATCAATAACTCTCTTCATTTTCAATTGGGTCTTGCTTTAGCTTCTTTGGGGGTTATAACTTCCTTGGTAGCTCAACACATGTATTCTTTACCCGCTTATGCATTCATAGCACAAGACTTCACCACCCAAGCTGCATTATATACTCATCATCAATACATTGCTGGGTTCATTATGACAGGGGCCTTTGCTCATGGAGCTATATTCCTCATTAGGGATTATAATCCGGAGCAGAATAAGGATAATGTATTGGCGAGAATGTTGGAACAGAAGGAAGCAATAATATCTCATCTTAGTTGGGTTAGCTTATTACTAGGTTTCCATACCTTGGGACTTTATGTTCATAATGATGTTATGCTTGCTTTCGGTACTCCAGAAAAACAAATATTGATCGAGCCCATATTTGCTCAGTGGATACAATCTGCTCATGGTAAGACCTTATATGGTTTCGATGTACTCCTATCTTCAACAAGTGGTCCAGCATTCGATGCAGGTAAGAGCATATGGTTACCTGGTTGGTTAAATGCTATTAATGATAATAATAATTCATTGTTCTTAACAATTGGTCCTGGAGACTTTTTGGTTCATCATGCTATTGCTCTAGGTTTGCATACAACTACATTGATTCTAGTTAAAGGTGCTTTGGATGCGCGTGGTTCCAAGTTAATGCCAGATAAGAAAGATTTTGGTTATAGTTTTCCTTGCGATGGTCCGGGACGGGGTGGTACTTGCGATATCTCGGCCTGGGACGCTTTTTATTTAGCAGTTTTCTGGATGTTGAATACTATTGGATGGGTTACTTTCTATTGGCATTGGAAGCATATAACGTTATGGCAGGGTAATGTAGCGCAATTTAATGAGTCTTCCACTTATTTAATGGGATGGTTAAGAGATTATCTATGGTTAAATTCTTCACAACTTATTAATGGATACAATCCTTTCGGTATGAACAGTTTATCTGTTTGGGCGTGGATGTTCTTATTCGGGCATCTTGTTTGGGCTACTGGATTTATGTTCCTGATTTCCTGGCGTGGATATTGGCAGGAACTGATCGAAACTCTCGCATGGGCCCATGAGCGCACACCTTTGGCTAATTTAGTTCGATGGAGAGACAAGCCAGTAGCTCTTTCCATTGTTCAAGCACGATTAGTTGGATTAGCTCACTTTTCCGTAGGTTATATATTCACTTATGCAGCTTTTTTAATTGCCTCTACATCAGGTAAATTTGGTTAATTATTCTTCATCAATTTCATAAGTGAATGGGATAATGATTCTTCATCAATTTCATAAGTGAATGGGATATGATCGTATCAATGACAATACCCCACAGAGAAAAAGTAATCAACGTAATATTTCTCCATCTAAAATCTGATCTATATTTTTATTCCTGGTAGGTAATAGTACCGACTGAACTATTATGGCGAGAAAGAGTCTCATTCAGAGAGAGAAGAAGAGACAAGCACTGGAACGGAAATATCATTTGATTCGTCAATCTTTGGAGGAAGAAAGCAAAGTTTCATCATTGGATGACAAATGGGAAATTCATAGAAAATTGCAATCTTCACCACGTAATAGTGCACCTACACGTCTCCATCGACGTTGTTCTTCAACTGGAAGACCTAGAGCCAACTATCGAGACTTTGGATTGTCCGGACACATACTCCGTGAGATGGCCCACGCATGTTTATTGCCCGGGATAACAAAATCGAGTTGGTAGGAAAAGAAAAAAAAGTTATTGAAGTTTTTTGTGATAATAAAAAAGTACCCCTATCCCTATCAGGGATAGGGATAGTGTATCCCTATCAGGGATAGTGTATCCCATGATTGTTTGGTGTACCCATTCTGTTTATGATATCAATCAATGGTGCGGAGTAGAGTAGTCTGGTAGCTCGCAAGGCTCATAACCTTGAGGTCACGGGTTCAAATCCCGTCTCCGCCAGACCAGAAGATAAGAAGTATTTTGGTCCAGAAAGGATTACTCTCTTCATTCTCATTTTATAATAGAATGAAAAGTGAGGAAAAGAAAAGATACGATCAATACATGAACTATTCATTTTCATATTCCATTTCAATATGGCGGGTAGCGGGGATCGAACCCGCATCTTCTCCTTGGCAAAGAGAAATTTTACCATTCAACCATACCCGCATTTTATTCGTTATGAATATATGATATATTCATATAATTTGAACATAATATGGAAAATACATATATCTTCAATCCCATTCGTAAGTAGATACCATTTCTTAATGGTCCAATTCTTTTTTTCAATTACGGAAAACCCCTCCTCCTTGGACCTGAAGGAAAAGGCCCTTCAGAAGAGCTATAAAGCCCTCCGGGAGGGGGGGGGAGTTTTAACCTAAAACATCTAGAACAGATCTGAGATATGAAAGAATTAAGGATACCTACAAAAAGGACTGATCCGATCCATAATGATACACCCGAAAATACAACATTTTTGCTACTTGACCAACCATCGGGAGAGGCAAGTGCAACAGGTACACCAATCACTAGTAAAAATGAAATAGCAATTAATGCAAACACAGCCGATTGGAAAGCAATAGTCATGGTTGTGATCTTACAAGCTCCCAACAGATTGAATAGACTATACCATCCGATCCCCAATTTTCAATTCTGATCAAATGCACTATGGAAAGGATTTGACCATAAATTGATCGAGTTTTTCAAACTTTTTCAATTTGATATTTGAGTGTGAGAGGAGAGGGAAATTCGTTTCTTTTTTCCATTCCAGATTATAATGAGAAATCACCATATGTAACAGGTATGGTTGGTATCGGCCCGACCTTACGCTTATAGTTAGATATTACCCGAAGGGGTAGAATAGAAGTTGTCCCCGGGAGAGATGGCCGAGTGGTTGATGGCTCCGGTCTTGAAAACCGGTATAGTTAAAAAACTATCGAGGGTTCGAATCCCTCTCTCTCCTGTTTTTTTTTTTTTCAAAAATCACATTTATTAGTTCGGTCCAGTAAAAAAAAGAGAATAGCTCGGCTGGAGATAGCCGAGCTACAAGGATCCAATTGGAAAGAGAGTCTTTTCAAATATTTTTATCCCGCCGATATGGGAGATTGATGTAATGAAATTGAATCGAGTTCTCTTCCATCTGGTTCGATCTCTTGTTTCAGTTAAGAGGAGTCATGGAAAGAACAGGTTCGAAATCACGATCAATTCCTTTCTCAAATCCTGCTGCAGCTGCACGAGCCCTTCCCGCATGCCACAAATGACCTACGAAGAGGAAAAATCCTGGAACGAAATGGGAGGTGGCTAACCAACTTCGGGGAGAGACATAATTTACCGCATTGATTTCGGTAGCTACACCACCCACAGAATTTGAAGAACCTAAAGGAGCATGAGTCATATATTCTGCCGAACGTCGTTCCTGCCAAGGCTGTATGTCTTTTCTCAACTTGCTCAGGTCCAAACCATTAGGGCCTCTTAGGGGTTCCAACCAGGGAGCACGGAGATCCCAAAAACGCATCGTTTCCCCTCCAAATATAATTTCTCCAGTCGGAGAACGCATAAGGTATTTACCTAACCCAGTAGGTCCTTGGGCAGACCCCACACTAGCTCCAAGACGTTGGTCTCTAACTAGAAAAG